GTGGATTGACGACTTTATTCTACAAACGCTAAAGAAATTGGAACTCTTTACTTAGTATTTGCAATATTTGCTGGTATGATAGCTACAGGGTTTTCAGTTTTAATTAGATTAGAATTATCTTCACCTGGAGTTCAATTTTTACAAGGAGATCATCAATTGTTCAATGTTATAATAACTGCTCATGGATTATTAATGTTATTTTTTATGGTTATGCCTGCATTAATTGGAGGTTTTGGGAATTATTTATTACCTATTCATATAGGAGCTCCTGATATGGCATTTCCACGATTAAATAATGTAAGTTTTTGATTATTACCTCCTTCACTAATTTTATTATTACTTAGTGCTTTAGTAGAAAATGGAGCAGGAACAGGATGAACAATTAAGGATAAGTTGTTCTATTACAGTAATGTAATATTAAATAAACTTTACTTGATGCAAGAAACTCCTCAAATCGGAGGTAATTACCTATTCTATATTTTTATTAGAATGGTAAAAATATTACTAACATGGGGACAATTTGCCTGAGTAAAAAATTTTACTCATCAGAGACTAAACGTAAAGCATCCTTCTAAGTTTATTAATAATTATATAACTACACAATCGCTAAATCAAAATAAAGAATTATTTTATAATTGACTAGTAGGATTTACTGATGGAGATGGTACTTTTTCTATTTCTTGTAGTAATGGAAAATGATCTTTGATATATAAATTATCTCAACATGAATATAATGCAAGATTATTATATTTTATTAAAAGTAAATTAGGTGTAGGAAAAATTAATAAAGAAAATAATACAATGAGTTATTGAGTTAGAGATAGAAAAAAATTAGCAGAAGTTATATTTCCTATATTTGAGAATTATCCATTATTAACTTCTAAATATTTTAATTATTTAAAACTTAAAGAAGCTTATAATATATTAGAAGATAATAATTTAACTAAAATTAAACGAGATGAATTAATGTTAAATCTAGTTAAAACAGTTCCTTCTTTTGATTACATTTCTCCAGTTTGAGAAAAAGTAAACAACAAGGTATCTAATACTAATGAAGCTAACATGGTTATGTCAAAAGCATGATTAATAGGGTTTACTGAAGCAGAAGGAAGTTTTTATCTTGTAAATAAAACTGACTGTAGAATAGTTCATGGTTTTGAAATAACTCAAAAATTAGATTTAATAGTTTTATCTGCTATAGGATATATTCTAGGTATAAAAACTTATTCTAAAAACACACATTATACAGTTGTTACTACTAACTCAAGAAGTATTGAAAATATTATTAATTATTATTCTAATACTATGAAAGGAATGAAATCTTTTGAATTTAGAGTTTGAGCTAGAAGTTATGTAAAACATAAAGGTGATTTTACAAAACTTAATGAAATTAGAAATAAAATTAGAATTAAAAAACTAGGTACAACTTTATTAAATTATAAATCTAATGGATTAAACAATAAAAGTATACGATTAATACATACTACACCTCAAAACAATAAATGAAATATATTTTTAGATAATAGTAATAATAAATCTATAATTAATAGAGAAAACGGTATTTATAAAATTTACGATAATTTATTTTTAAATGAAGGTAATGTACCTAATTATCAAGATATAAATGAAAAAATGATAGATAAATTTATACTTAATTTAGCTGAAATTTTAGAAGATTTATATGATAATAATGAATGAACTGTGTTTAATTTATACTTTTTAGTAAAACCAGATTTTAATAGAGTTATAAAATTTGATATTGAAAATTTAAATAAACATTTTGCTAAGTATCCACTGGAGTTTATACAGGAAAATATAGTTAAATTTTATAAAAACACAGGTTTATTAACTGCTACTGGCGTATTAGTGTTTTTATCTTTATATGATTTTAATAATTTAACTGCAATATCTTCAAATTTTAAAAATGTTATTATAGATAATATCAAAAATATAAATAAAAATGTACACAAAGATTTAAATAATACAATAGTTAATTATAAAAATAGATTTGATATTAATTCAGAGATTATGTTAATAATTCAAGCTGATTTTGAAGAAATGAATAAAAATAAGTAAATATAATTTATATGTGAATTTATTTATACCTTTTGTTAAATTTTTATATTATTAAATATAATGAGTTAACATTAGTATTATAGAAATTTAAAGTAGTTTTTATAAATAAATTTAGAAGGATGAAGACATAGTCCGATCTTTAGTTAAAGCTAAAGCGAATAATGATAGTGAATTTAAAAAAGATTCATGAGATTATCAACAAAATTTTGTTATCCACCATTGGCAGGAATTCAATCACATTCAGGTGGATCTGTGGATTTAGCTATTTTTAGTTTACATTTAACAGGAGTATCTTCATTATTAGGAGCTATTAATTTTATTACTACAGTTTTAAATATGAGAACAAATGGTATGAGTTTACATAAATTATCGTTATTTGTTTGAAGTATATTTGTAACTGCTATTTTATTATTATTAGCTTTACCTGTATTAGCTGGTGGTATACTGCCAGCTTTAAATTCGGCTATATGCTGGAAACTGTTTTAATTTATATTTTAATCAAACACAATCAGCAGGAAACTTTTTAGATTTGAATTTTTTAAGAATCCTCAGAGACTACACGCCGGAATTAATTTGTTGTAATATTTTACCTTTTACTCAAGTATATAATTTAAAATATAAAGATTTATCTAATTTAAATTTTAGTTCTTATTTAACTGGTTTAATAGAAGGAGATGGTTCAATTATAACACCTAAAACAGAAAGATCAGTTAAAGGTAGAATTCATTATCCTTCTATTCAAATTGTTTTTAATTTGAAAGATTACTCTTTAGCTTTAATGATTCAAAAAGAAATAAAAAATGGATCGTTATCTAGAAAAAAAGGAATAAATGCTTATGTTTTAACTATAAATAATTATAATGGATTAATATTTTTAATTTCAATGATTAATGGTAACATGAGAACTCCTAAAATTTATAGTTTATATAATTTAATTGATTGATTAAATTTTAAAGAAATTCATAAAAAACCTACAAATAATAGCCCTTTAGATTCTAATGCTTGATTATCTGGATATATAGAAGCTGAAGGTCATTTTTCTGTAAAAACTACAATTACTTCTAAAAATCCAAAAGTAGAATGTAAATTTGAATTAAGTCAAAGACAAATTGATCATAAAGGTAATAATAATTTAGATTTTCTAGAAATTATTGCTAAATTTTTTCTTTCTTCGATTGTAGCTATTAGAGTAAAAAAACCTAAATCAGATTATAGAATTAGAACAACTAGTTTAAATGGAAATTTAATTTTAGAAAATTATTTAAATACATTTCCATTGTTTGGAACTAAATATTTAGATTACAAAGATTGAATTAAAGTTCTAGATAAATTTAAATCAGGTCAATTTAAACATAAAGCTAATATTGAAGAAATTTGTTTAATTAAATCTGGTATGAATGAGGCTAGAACTATGTTTACTTGAAATCATTTAAATAAAATTTACAACTTAGATTAATAAGATATAGTCCCAACATATATGTGAATGTATGAGTATTTACCTTAAACATAAATACATAAATCAATTTTTTAAAATACAAATAATAAAAATAAGAAAATAAGATTCTTATTATATTATTTTGTTATATTAAAAATAAGATTATTTTTATATATTTAACCCCCATAAAATTAAAAAAACAAAAATAATCTTTTTATTAAAAAAGATTCCTATATTAAAAAAAATAAAATAATAATAATATAGTTACAATTAAAATATTTAAATTAAATTTTTATAATTTTTTTAAATATATACAAAAATTGAGAAAGGCGAATCTTAGAATACTTTATATTTATTATATATTAAATTAAATTATTTAATTTTATAATAAACATTAAAAATAAAATAATAATATTAAAATTTTTAATGCAAAAAGTTAAAGTATTAGATACTAATAAGTTATATATTATAATAAATTTATAATATTATTCTAAATAAATTATTTAGATTAATAATGTAGATTAGTATAAAACTAATTATATATTATAATAAATTTATAATATTATTCTAAATAAATTATTTAGATTAATAATGTAGATTAGTATAAAACTAAAAGAGATTAAAATTTAAAATAAAACACAAAATGACATTAATTATAAAATTATTAAGTAACAATATTAATATTGAAAATGACTTAGTATTCTACGGTCTATTATTTGGAATCGTAGGAGGAATAGGATTTTCACTTACAAGTAAGATTTTAATAAAAACTCCAGTGGAACAAGGTGTACAAACTGATGCTGGAAAAATTTATTTGGATAAATCAACTGAAATTCTTCCAGATGATTTTCCTCCAATACATACTTTATCACCTTCATCTTCAACAGAAACAATTAGACCAACGATATCAAAAGTAGGAATTAAAACTAAAACTGAAGATCTTACACCAGTAGATACGGAAGTTATACCTACTCAAGATATTGTAGGAAAAGTTGTAAAGTTATCTAAGGAAGAATTTATTGCAGAGAAAGTTGACCAATTAAATGCTTTAGATCCTTTCGCAGCTACACCTTGAACTACTGAAAACCTTACTTGAGTAGTAGATAATTTAGGAATAGTAACTAACTTATTTACTTAAATCCTTTTTCTTTACATAATTTTTTTATATTTTTCTTTCTTCTTTGTCTGATGAATTTATTTAAGTTATAACACATTTTATTAAAAAAATTAATGGAATTAAAATAATTAATTTATTTCTATTTAGAATTCCGAATAAAATGTTAATGAGACTGCTGTAATTTTACAAAAGTCCTTGGATAATATTCAGTAAATCAAGAATAAAAAGGGTATAACTATGTTATTAACAGATAGAAACTTTAATACTAGTTTTTATGATCCAGCTGGAGGTGGAGATCCAATTTTATTTCAACATCTTTTTTGATTTTTTGGACATCCAGAAGTAAAATTTATAAGCTTCTTAATGTTGCTATATGCTGGAATAGCTTCGATACTTAGTTTTAAATACTCCATTTTAATTAATATAGTAAAAAAGTTAAAACGATGAAGCCAATCAGCAGGTAACACTTTTGTCATAAGTAGTGGAACCTCAGAGACTTTACGCAACAATACTGAATTTTATTTTGAAAAAATAAGAGAAATTTCTAATCATGTACCTAAACATTTTAAACCTTTAAATGAAGAACAATTTGGACATTATTTAGCTGGTTTAATAGATGGAGATGGTCATTTTAATTCTAAACAACAACTAGTAATTATATTTAATTCTCTCGATGTAAAATTAGCTTATTATGTAAAAAAAAAATTAGGTTATGGATATGTTAATAAATTAAAAGATAAAAATGCTTATTTATTTATTGTATCTAAGAAAGATGGAATAATTAAAGTGTTAAATTTAATAAATGGTAAATTAAGAACTGTGAATAAATTTAATCAAGTAAAATTTAATATATTAACTAATTCTAAATATTCAGAACAAAACTTCAAATTTTTAATAAACGAAACTAACAATTTTTATAATCATTGGATTGCAGGATTTTCGGATGCAGATACTAGTTTTCAAATAAAATTTATTAATACAAATGATAGACATAAATCAGAAATTAGATTAAATTTTCAAATTAATAAAAAAGATACTAATGTTTTATTATTAATAAAAAAAGTATTTGGAGGAAATATAGGTTATAGTAAAAGTCAAGATACATATTATTATGGATCAACTAGTTTAGGTTCAGCTAGAAAAGTAATAAAATATTTTGATACATTTCATTTACAATCTAGTAAACACATAAATTTCCTTAGATGAAGAAAAGCTTATTTATTAATACAAAATAATAAACATTTAACTGAATTAGGTATAAAAAAAATTATAAAATTAAAAAAATTCAATGAATAAAGAATATTACAATAGAATAATCTCAAAAGATTAATATTCAATAATTAACTTAAACTCAAAAGTTAAACTAACAAATTTTATAACTATAATCGTAAATACCCCTTTTCTTAAAATTAATTATAAGACAAAAATATCTTTAACTATTTTTGTTTTAAATATTTTTTGTTTTTGAATAGAGATTCAGTATAAGATAAAGTCCTAGCAAAAACGTAAGTTTTTGAATATTAATTATAATGGATCGTATATTAAAAAATATATTGACTATTAGGTTAATAAAAATAATTGTTATATTTTAATTATACCTGGATTTGGTATAGTTAGTCAAGTAATATCTACATTCTCAGGTAAATCTATTTTTGGATATTTAGGTATGGTATATGCTATGTTCTCTATTGGAATTTTAGGATTTTTAGTATGATCTCATCATATGTTTAGTGTAGGTTTAGATGTAGATACAAGAGCTTATTTCACTGCAGCTACAATGGTAATTGCTGTTCCTACAGGAATAAAAATATTTTCTTGAATTGCTACATTATATGGTGGAAGTTTAAGATTTACAACACCTTTAATATTTACATTAGGGTTCTTAGCTTTATTCACAATAGGAGGTGTAACAGGAGTAATATTAGCTAATGCTTCATTAGATTTAGCATTACATGATACTTATTATGTAGTAGCTCACTTCCATTATGTTTTATCAATGGGAGCAGTTTTTGCAATATTTGCTGGATTTTATTTTTGAGCACCTAAAATAATAGGAAAATCTTATAATGAATTATTAGGAAAAATTCATTTTTGAACTTTATTTGTAGGGGTTAATACTACTTTCTTCCCTCAACATTTTTTAGGTTTAGCAGGTATGCCTAGAAGAATTCCAGATTATCCAGATGCCTTTAGTGGTTGAAATCAAATTTCAAGTTTTGGTTCAATAATTTCTATTATGGCTACTGTATTATTTGGTTATATTATTTACGATATATTTGCTAATGGAAGTCCAATAAATAATAATCCTTGAAATATTCCTTCTTATTTTACATCTACAGAAAAATTTAAAAATGAAACAGATACAGCTACAACCTTAGAATGAACATTAAAAAGTCCTATACCATTACATGCTTTCAAAATGTTACCTGTTCAGTCTTAAGTTGATAGATTAGATCTCATTTTAAGTTATATTCTTTAAAATAACTTTTAAGTTAACTAAAAATTTATTTTATATTTAAATATAAATAAATTTTTAATTTAAACAAATTTACCCCCTATCGTTAATTCTTAAAAAATTTTAGTAAAAAATAAAAGAATTAATAAAAAAATAAAAATTTTTAAAGACTGTAGCATAATTGGTAATGCCATTCGCTCATAATGGATATTATAAGGGTTCAATCCCCTTCGGTCTTAAAATATTTAATATAAAATTTAATTTATATAATTTATAGGGTACTTGGTCGAGTCTGGTTTATGGCGCTCGTTTTGAAAACGAGTACTTGAAAAAAGTCGTGAGTTCAAATCTCACAGTGTCCGACGATTAAAAAATAAAATATAAAAAAAAATTTATACCATAATTAAAAATGTATTATTACTAAAAATAATTAATAAATTTTAATTAATTTAACATATTTGACGATATATAAAAAATATTTTTTAAATCAGAATAAATTTGTGTTATATTCTAAATAGAATTTGAACTACAAATTTATAATAATTAAATAAATTCCTTAAAAATTTTAATTTTTGATTTTATAGATAAATCAAACCAAATTAATATTCTATTTAAATTTAAATAGACACTCTAGTTGTAATATCGAAATAAAATTAAAAATGCTTAGTTTATTATTATTAATACCTATAATAGGTAGTTTATTATTACTAACAATACAAGAAGATTCCTTAGAAAATAAAATAAAAATGAAAAATTTAACTTTAATAACTATGTTAATAAATTTTTTAATATCAATTTATGTATGATTAGAATTTGATTCAAGTAGTAGTGAATATCAATTTGTATATGAATTTATAGAATTAAATTATTGTCATTTTAATATAGGTATAGATGGAATATCGTTATATTTTTTATTATTAACTACATTTGTAAGTCCTATAGCTGTATTATCTAATTATAATAATATAAATAATAATTTAAAATATTTTTTAATATCTTTTTTATTATTAGAAGCATTACAAATAGGTGTATTTATAGTGTTAGATTTATTATTATTTTATATATTCTTTGAAAGTGTATTACCTGTATTATTTTTAATTATAATAGTATATGGTTCAGGTGAAGCTAGAATAAGATCAGCTTTATTATTATTTTTATATACTTTAGCAGGATCTTTATTTATGTTATTAGCAATACTTCAAATATATAGTTATGTAGGATCAACTGATTTTCAAATAATATCTTTATCAGAAATTAATTTAGATACTCAGAAAATTTTATGATTAGGATTCTTTTTAGCTTTTGCAGTTAAAACACCATTATGACCTTTAACAGGTTGATTATATAGAGCTCATGCAGATAGTCCTTTAGCTGGTTCTATTTTACTAGCTGCTACTATATTAAAATTTGCTACTTATGGTTATTTACGAGTTTTAATTAATTTTTTACCTGATGCTACTAATTATTTCTCTCCTTTAATACAAACTATTGCAATTATAACTTTAATTTATGCTTCATTAGCTACAATTATTCAACAAGATACTAAAGCTTTAATTGCTTATTCAAGTATTGCACATATGAGTGTTGTTATATTAGGTATATTTTCTAATACAATTCAAGGTATTGAAGGTGGTATTTTATTAGCTTTAGCTCATGGTTTTGTTTCTCCTGCTTTATTTATTTGTGTTGGTGGGGTAATTTACGATAGAATAGGAACTAGAATTATTAATTATGTAAGAGGATTAGTAACTTATATGCCTGTATTTTCTATATTATTTTTAATTTTCACATTAAGTAATACTGGTATACCGTTAACTTTAAATTTTTTAGGTGAACAATTATCTTTAATTGGTATTTGAGAAAGAAATCCAATTATAGCAGCTTTAGGTGCTACTGGTATTGTATTATCTGCTGCTTATTCTATTTATTTATATAATAGAATTTCTTATGGTATTTATTCTCCTCATTTAAAGCCAGTTAAAGATATTTCTAGAAGAGAATTTAATTTATTAATAACTTTATTAATACCTACTGTTTTATTAGGTATTTTCCCTAAAGTTATTTTAGATGGTTTACATTTTTCTGTTTCTACTTTACTTTATAATATTTAAATTTTTTCTTATTAAAATTATTTAATTAAATTATTTTACTTATCTATTTACCCCTTTCTTATTAAAAATTTTTGTTTTTTTTTTTTAATTGAATAAAAGAATGAAAGAGTGTAGTATTAACGGTTAGTACAGCGATCTTCAAAATCATTGGTAGGTGTTCGAATCGCCTCACTCTTGTTTAATTAAATTAATTAAAATTTTAAGGGATCTTAGCTTAATTGGTAGAGTTTCTAATTGTCATTTAGAAGGGTTCCAGTTCGAATCTGGAAGTTCTCGATTTCACAAAAACAAAAAATAGAATGAGATATTAATATATAATTCTTGTTTAAGCAAGAAAATAAATTTCTAATATTATAAATTTATTATTAAAACTTCTTTAAATAATTGTTTTCGTTATTAGAATTATTTAAATATTTCTAAATAAAAATAATTTTAGTACTAATTTTAGAAACAAATATAAATTAATTTAAATGAAAATAAATAAATTAAATTATACTAATAAAATATTAATTAGTATAAATAATATTTCTTTAATCTTAATATTATATAATTTGATCTTATCAATTAATTATATAAACATATTAATAATATTGATATGTTTATTAATATTAAAAATAATATTAAAATTTAATTATATAGAAAAATATAATAAATCTTGAATAAAAATAAATTTTATAAGTATTTTAATATATTATTTATTTTATATTTATTTAAATTATAATGTTATTTATATGGATAGTACTGAATATTTAACTTTATATAATAATATTTATATTAAAGGTTTAAATTCTTTAGTTGAAAACTATGGAGAACTTATAGCTTATGCTGTAGGAGTTAAATTATCAAGTATTTATTTAAAAACTTTACCAATTGAATCTACATTTTTTTTTAACTTTAATTTAGGTGTAGGACCTAATTTAGAATTAACAGTTCATCAAGAATCGTACGATTCACCTGTAGATTCAAATTTTAAAAATTATGTTTTATTAACTGTTGAAAAAGTTGAAGATCATATAAATTTTCTTAAAGATATGGTACCTTTTCATCATAAACATTATAAAACATCAAAAATGACAAATATGGAAAATAATACTACAATTATTAGTGGAGATGCTCCAACTAATATTAATGTAGTTAATATTCATTGTTCTTTGGAATCTAATGAATTATATGTTAATTATTTTAATGGTTTTGAAAATTTAGTTTTTAATATTTCATTTTTTTTTTATATATTTTTTTTAATTATTTTATTTATTTTTTTTACTAATAAATTAAAAAAATATTTTAAATTTATTAAATTTATTAAAAATATATAATATTTATATTTAGAAAATTATATCTATTTATAAATTTTTGTTAAATTGATTTATAAAATAAGTTTAATATTTATAAGTTAATTATTAAGACTTTATTTCATTTTACTCTATTCTTATTTTATAAAAAGGTTTATTTATATTTTGATATAACCCCCTATATATAGTTAAAATATAAAAGAAATAATTGAATATTTTTAAATTAAAAGTGATAATTAAAACTAAATATTAAATTTAATATATTTTAAACTAAATAAATATAATAAAATTAAACGAGTATAGTTAAATTGGTATAACTTCTACCTTCCAAGTAGATATTATCAGTTCAATTCTGATTACTCGTATAAATAAATTTAAATATAATTAAATATATAAAAGAGTATGTTATTATAAATATAATATATTTTAGACACTATTAATTTTTTTTTAATAAAAATAAATGTTAGCAGCAGCAAAATACATTGGTGCAGGTTTAGCTTGCTCAGGTTTAATCGGAGCTGGTGCAGGGATTGGTTTAATCTTCTCTTCATTAATCGCTTCAACAGCTAGAAACCCTCAAATAAGAGGTCAATTATTCACTTTTGCAATCTTAGGATTCGCTTTAGCTGAAGCTACAGGGTTATTCTCTTTAATGATTGCTTTCTTATTATTATATTCTTAATTTTTTTAAGTAATATTTTATAATATTTAACAATATATTTAAATATTTAACCTTGTTTAAATTTGATTATTAGATTAAAACTTTTTTTAATTTAATTAATTCAATATTTTACTTTCTTACAAAATAAAGTAATTAATTTATATTTTACCCCCTTTAATAAAAACAAAACAAAAAAGTAATTTATTTATTAAATTAGTGTAAGTAAATAGCATCTTTAATATAAGATAAGCTATTATTAATTAAATAAATAAATTTTATAAATAAATAAATATTAAAAATAGAGAATAATATATAATTAAAAATAAAATTAAACTAATTTAATAATTATATATTATTTATCTGAATAGATTTATAATAATAAATTTTTATTAATTATAAAATCCCTAAATTAAAAATTAAATTAATGTTTAATTTAGCCTTTGTCACATTATCCTATAACTATATAATAAATAAAATGAATAAAAATACTATTTCAAATAACAATTTAAGTCCTATATATAATTTACCTAAATTAAGAGAATATATAAATAAATTAATAGAGTTAAAAAATGAACCTCTTGTGAACAGTAAAGAAGTTAATAAAAATTTACAAATAATAACAAAATTAAGCGCTATGAAAATTGAAACTAATAAATTAAATTTAACTTTAATAAATAAAAATAAATTAAATTTAGATTTATCTAATTCAGAAAATTTAAATAATGAACTAGATAGTTCAATATTAAATGAATCAAATTCAATAGTTATGAATGAACAACAATATATAGGGTTAATTAATCCATTTAATTCTAAATTAGCAAGTTTTACTATTAATAATTATACATTTACTAATAGATCTTATAAACAAATAAATAAATTTTTATATAATTTATATATAATATGTAAATCAGTCTTTCTTAATATGTCAAGTATTATAAGTAAACCTATAGTATCAATTAATCCTAACTTAATTAAAATTACATTATTTTTTTATTGAAAACCTTTAAAGGAAGAATATTATAATAGTAATTTTCATTCTAAATTTTTAATTTTTAATTATAATAAATTAGAAAAATTAGTTAATTTATTAAGTAAATCTTTAAAAAGATCAGTAGAATTCGAATTAATTAGAATTTATTCTCCACAAAATGAAAGTAATATATTAGCTAATCTTCTTGGTATTTTAAGTAATTTTATAAAATTTAGATATATCCATATGAAATTATTTAAATTAAGTAAAGTTAAAAATCTTTATAAAGGATTTAGTAATAGATATAATAGTAATAAAATACCTTCTTCTTTATCTGGAATTTATATAAAATTAGCAGGTAGAGTTCTAACTCAAAAAATACAAAAAAGAGTTAAATCTAAAATAGTTCAAAAAGGTAGTTTAGCTAGAACTAAAGCTCAATCAATTAATATTAATAGATTTGTTAATAAAAATAAAAGAGGTAGTTTTAGTATTACTATTAAAACTGGACATATAATCAATAATTAAATTTAATATATTATTTGCAAATTTATTTAATTAATATAAATATTTATATTAATATAAATTTTATTATTTTAATTTTTCTCATATTTATTTAAAAATTTTATTATTATTTTAAGTAAATAAAGTTTTATTATAAAATAACAGAGTTAATAAATAAAATAGATTAAAGTTATTATAATTTAATTAAAATTACATTTTAAGTAACTAATTGTACCTAAAATTTTAGGTATTTAAATATTATAAATTTATATTCCTATATATTTTTTTTTTATTTACTTATTAAGAAAATAATTATAAAAAGTAAATATAAGTTTTATAATAGAAATAAATAAATAAAATAGTTATGCTTTAGTAAAAAAAACAAAAAATAATAAAATAGAATGAATAAAATAAACAGAAATCAATTTCAATCTTTTCCTTATCACTTAGTGGATCCATCTCCTTGACCTATATTAGTTAGTTTTTCATTATTAAATTTAACTTTAGGTGCAGTTATGTATATGCAAGGTTTTAATTATGGAGGACAATTAATAAGTTTAGGGTTTACTTTAACAGTATTTGGTATGATTCTTTGATTTAGAGATGTAATTACAGAAGGTACTTATTTAGGACATCACACAATACAAGTTCAAAAAGGTTTAAGTATAGGAGTAGTGTTATTTATTATTAGCGAAGTATTTGCTTTTTTAAGTGTATTTTGAGCTTTTTTCCATTCTAGCTTATCTCCTACAATAGAAATAGGAGGAGTTTGACCTCCACAAGGTATAACACCATTAGATCCTTTTGCAATACCATTATTAAATACTATTTTATTATTATCATCTGGTGCATTTATAACTTATGGTCATCATGCTTTAATTCAAGGAGATAGAAGAGGAGCTATTTTAGGTACATTATTAACAATAATTTTTGCTATAATATTTACTGCTTTACAATATTACGAATACTCAGAATCAAGCTTTACAATGAGTGATTCAGTATATGGTACAGTGTTCTATGCTTCAACTGGTTTACATGGATTACATGTTATTATTGGTACATTATTTATTTTAGTAGGTTTTATTAGAATAATTAATTATCATTTAACTGATACACATCATCAAGGACATGAAGCCGCTATTTTATACTGACACTTTGTAGATGTAGTTTGATTATTTTTATTTATAGCTGTATACTATTGAGGTGGTAATTAATTTATAAATAAAATTAATGTTCTAATAATTATAAAATAATTAAATATCTTATTATTTAATAATTATTTTTTATATAATTTATTACCCCATAATTAATAATAATCTATTTATATTTTTATTTATTAAAATAAAAATTATAAACCGCTAAACAAATACTATTTTATTTGTAATTAGCAAGTAATATTTTTGTTTTTTATTTTATTATTTTAATTTTTATTATTTATATAGGTTTAATTTAATATATAAAAATAAAATATTAGACATTTAATATAAGTCCCAAAGGGTTTATCATACAATAATATTATGAATTTATCGTTATTTTTATTTTTAATAGGAATATTAGGTTTTATTTTAAATCGAAAAAATATAATATTAATGATTATTGCAATAGAAATAATGTTATTAGCCGTAACTATGTTATTATTATTAACTAGTTTTAGTTTTGATGATGGAATAGGACAAATATTTAGTATATTTATAATCTCATTAGCTGGAGCTGAATCAGTAATAGGTTTAAGTATTATTGTTGCAGTTTATAGAATTAAAGGAAATATTTTAATTAAACAAGAAACTTAATGTATTTAACAATATTAATATTACCTTTATTAGGTTCATTTATATCAGGATTTTTAGGTAGAAAAATAGGAGTTACAGGATCTCATATAATAACTTGTACTTGTTTAATATTAGCTAGTATATTAGCAACAATTGCCTTTTATGAAGTAGGATTATGTTCAAGTCCAGTAAAAATTTATTTATTTAATTGAATAGATTCAGAATATTTGAATATATCTTGAGAATTCTTATTTGATCAATTAACTGTATCTATGTTTATTCCTGTTTTATATATTTCTTCATTAATTCATATTTTTTCAACAGATTATATGGCTGAAGATCCTCATAATCAAAGATTTTTCTCTTATTTATCTTTATTTACTTTTTTTATGTTAGTTTTAGTATCTGGAGCTAATTTTTTTGTAATGTTTGTAGGTTGAGAAGGTATTGGTATTGTTTCTTATTTATTAATTAATTTTTGATTTACTAGAATACAAGCAAATAAAGCAGCTATATTAGCTTTAACTATGAATAGAGTAGGAGATATGGGGTTAAGTATTGGATTTTTTGCAATATTTTCTTTATTTGGATCTTTAGATTATGCTACAATATTTAGTATAGTTCCATTTATGAATGAAACAGCTTTAACAATTATAGGTTTATTACTTCTAACAGGAGCTATGGCAAAATCAGCTCAAATACCATTACATTCTTGATTACCTGGAAGTATGGAAGGTTTTAAAGGTGTAAAACATTATATTTTAATTATTATTTGTATTTTTAGTTTCTATTTGAGTAATTGATCAGATGTAAGATATTTATCAGTTATACCTATTATCCATTCAATTCCTAATTTAACGTTAAACACTATTACTGGGAATATGTTAGGTGATGGAAGTCTTAGTCTGTCTAAATCAGATAAAGGAAAAGCTAAATACTCTATGACTATGGATAGATAATCTCTAAATTACTTAAATCATCTAGATCAAACGATTTACAGTCAGATAACTGAAACTAAAATTTACGCTTATCCAAATAATACACTTCCTCAACATAGAGGAAAAAAAATAACTCAGTATCATCTTAAAACTAAAACACATCCTTTTTTTACAGCTTTACATAGTTTATGATATAAATGAGATAATGTCGATAACAAATTTATAAAAATAGTTCCTTTAAATATATTTGATATGTTTTCAGAAATATCTTTAACTTATTGAATAATAGATGATGGTTATTTTGATTCTCATGGTAGAACTCAAACAATTCTTCTTTGCACAGAATCATTTTCTGAAGAAGAATGTATGATTCTTCAATCAGTTTTAGAAAAATTAGACATAAAATCATCTTTAAAAATAAGAAATAAAATTAATAATAGATATAGAATTAGAATATCTAAAACTAGTATGGAAAGAGTTATTTATTTAGTAAAGCCACATATGCATAAAGACTTTTTATACAAATTAGGAATATAATTGTTTTGAATAGGGCCTTCCCTAAACTTCACTATATGCTGGAACACCCTTAGAGCTTCTGATACTCATTAATTTTTTTTTTTAATTAAAAGTAAAAATTCAGAAGATTGGGCAATCAGCAGGAAACCAACAAAACCAAAAAATAAAACCAAACCAAAATAAAATAAAAATTTAAAATTAAAATTAAGAAAATTAATAATTAAAACCTAAAATTTTTAGATCCATTTACCCCTTGACTAAAATTTTAAAAGGATTACAAGGTACAGCGGCTACTACTATTATTGTTAGAGGTGCTTATGATGCGTATAATGAATGAAAAAAATCAAACAGCAATGACAGTAACTCTGGAAATAGTAGTCCTAATACCGATAAAACTCCTAATACTAATCAAGAAACTAGAAAAATATCTTTATTTATGAAACACAATGAAAATTAATTACAGACACTCCTTTTCTTTTCTTTTTATATTAAATTTACTAAACATATCAGTTCCTGAAAATGCTGAACCTGTTATTAATTATTCTTTTGGAGTTTTAATTTTATCTTTATTAGTCTTTTTCAATATCATTAATGCTTTTTTATCTCTTTTCTCACTTTACATTATAAAAATATATAATGTTGATGAAAGATTAAAAAATTATCCTAGATTAAAAAGAATTGTTAAATATTACGAAGGTAGCTCTTTAGTTTTCATATCTATAGAAATCGGTATGGCACTAATTTTTACATTAGTAATTTTTTTAAGCTGTTTATTTTTTTTAGGAATAAACATATTTGAATAATTATGTTTATTCTTACATTAATTTCCCCCATTTTTTTAAGAAATTGAGAAATAAAAAGGTAAAAATTAAAATTATAAAATGAATTAGAATAAATTTTATTAAATTATTCAACAAATAAGGGTTAAAGAAGAATGGTTTCTTTAAGAATTTCCTAAATTCTTATTTAGGGTTCGAGTCCCTTTAACTCTACTGTTGAAATTGTAAAGGTCAACATTTACTAATCTAATTCTTATTTTATTGATTAAAAATTTACCCACTTTAAATTTAATTATTATAGTTAAAAAGTAAACAATACAAAATGTAAAAAAATTTTTTTTTTTTAGGTTTTAAAATTTCTCATCTATTTGTTTGTTTACTTACATTTATCTTTATTTATTAATTTTCTTAAACAAATTAAACAGTAATTATTAAAAATATTTTATTTTGGTTTAATAAATATTTTTATTTTAAGTAGGATCCTCAGAGACTACACGTGAAGCTCATATTATAAATATGATGAAGATATAGTCCGATCAGTAGATAAATTTACTGTTAACATATATGCCAACACCAGTATCAGCTTTAATTCATGCAGCTACTCTAGTAACTGCTGGATTATATTTATTATTACGATCGTCACCTTTATTAGAATATAGTAGTACAGCTTTATTAGTTATAACTTTAACTGGTGCTACTACTGCTTTCTTTGCAGCTACTTGTGGTTTAGTTCAAAACGATTTAAAAAGAATAATTGCTTTTTCAACAATAAGTCAATTAGGGTATATGGTAATGGCAGTAGGATTAAGTCAATATAATGTAGCTTTAATGCATGTAATTAATCATGCTTTTTTTAAAGCTTTATTATTTTTAGGAGCTGGTGCTGTAATACATAGTTTTTCAGATCAACAAGATGTTAGAAGATTAGGAGGTTTAATTAAATTTTTACCTTTTACTTATACAACTATGTTAGTAGGATCGTTATCGTTATTAGCTACACCATGATTAACAGGATTTTATAGTAAAGATTTAATAATAGAACTAGCTTATGGTCAATATAGTTTTAGTGGTACATATGCTTTCATATTAGGAAGTATAACAGCCGGTTTAACTGCATTTTATTCATTTAGATTAATATGTTTAGTTTTCTTAATTGTACCAAATGGACCAAAACAATCTTATTTAAATACTCATGAAGCAAATAATAAAGTAATTATTCCATTATTTTTATTAGCTTTATTTAGTATATTTTTTGGATTTATTTTCTCTGACTTATTTGTAGGGATGGCTAGTGATTTTTTCAGTAATGCTATTTTTATTAAACCTAATAATATTTACTTAATTGAAGCTGAATTTAGTTTACCTTTAATTATTAAATTATTACCTGCTTTACTATCGTTAGTTGGTGCTAGTTTAGCTATTATTTTATATCATAAAAGTTCAAAATTTATTATAGGTTTAACTGAGAATTTTATAGGAAAAAATTTATATACTTTCTTTAATGGTAAATATTTTTTTGATATAATCTATAATAATTATTTTATTAATAAAGGTTTAGAATTAGGTTATATAATTTCTAAAGTATTAGATAGAGGTATTATAGAAATAGTAGGTCCTTATGGTTTATCTCAAACTTTTACTAATACAGGTAAAAATATTAGTAAATTAGATACTGGAGTTATTACCACATATTCTATTTATATTACTTTATCTTTAATTTCTTTAATTTTTTTAAATTTCGCTCCTATTTTAATAGAGACTTCTTTATTAAATGAAATTAGAATATTTATAATTTATATAGCTGCTTTAATTATAGTTTTATCTCCTTTAAATAATAATATAAAATAATAACTTAATATATTTATTATTGATATATTTTTGTTTTATTTTACCCCCTTTTTTAATATTAATTTTACACTAATTAAATAAATTATTTTATAAAATAAATTATTTTATAATATGAACATAATTTATTACAGTAAATTCAATCAATATCTCATTTAATAAAGTTTTTTGAATTATCATTAAAAATTTTTAATTGCTTATAACGCAGAGATAGTTCTCTTAAAATAAAACAGGAAGTTTTTAATATGAGATCCTTAGATTATTTTATAAAAATTATAATGCCTCAATTAATACCGTTTTATTTTGTTAACCAATTTTCATTTTCATTTTTAACTTTACTTTGTTTAATTTATGTATTTTCTAAATATATTCTACCATTATTTACTTTTCAACAAGTAATAAGAATGTATATTACTAAATTAAGTAATAAATCATAATTAAACTATAATTTTTTAATATTTAATCATAAAATTTTTATTCTTTTTATAAATTAAACTAAATTTAGTTTAGTTATTTTTATATATTTAACCCCATCTAATATAAAATTAAATAAAATAATCTTTTTATTAAAAAAGATTCCTATATTAAAAAAAATAAAATAATAATAATATAGTTACAATTAAAATATTTAAATTAAATTTTTATAATTTTTTTAAATATATACAAAAATTGAGAAAGGCGAATCTTAGAATACTTTATATTTATTATATATTAAATTAAATTATTTAATTTTATAATAAACATTAAAAATAAAATAATAATATTAAAATTTTTAATGCAAAAAGTTAAAGTATTAGATACTAATAAGTTATATATTATAATAAATTTATAATATTATTCTAAATAAATTATTTAGATTAATAATGTAGATTAGTATAAAACTAAGAGAGATTAAACTAACAAAAAAATAAAATGTTTTTAACACTATCAATATTTAATACTATATACAATGATGCCGCTCAACCATGACAAATAGGATTTCAAGACAGTGCTGCACCAGGATTTACTGGTATAATAGAATTACATAATACTATATTTTTCTATTTAATTGTAATTTGTGTTGGAGTATTTTGAGTTTTAGGTTCAACTATGTATTATTTTAATATTAAAAATTCACCTATTATTCATAAATATTTAAATCATGGTAAATATGTGCCTATTCAAAAGTGTTCTAAGTTAAATAATAATATATTTAAAAATGGAATCTATATCTCTAAATATACTTATTCCACTTTATCTAATAATCCTTTAAAAAATGACAATATTAATTATGTTAAATTTTATGAAAATATTTTTGATATGAAAAAAGATATCTTAAATGAAAATAAAGGTAAATTAGGAATTTATATGTTAACTAATAAAATAACTAAAAAAATATACATCGGACAATCTAGTAATTTATCTAATAGATTTAAAAATTATTTAAATTATAGTTATATTAAAAGTAAAGACAGTTTAAAAATTCATAGAGCATTAAAAAAATACAAATATCCTAATTTTTCTTTAACAATTCTAGAATATTGCAATAAATCGGAACTACTTACTAGGGAAAAATTTTATATTAAAAAATTTAACCCACAGTATAATAGTTTAAAAGTAGTAGGAAACTCTAAAAAATCAAAACATTCAGAAAATACTAAAGCCAAAACTATTAAATCTAAATCTTTAAAAAAGGTTGATAAAAAAGAAAAATTTGCTTTATTCGATAGTCTTCATACAGAAGCAACTAAAATTTTAATGAATTTAAAAAAATTAAAAGAAAATAAATCCTTTATTTGGAAACACTCATAGTTAAAATTCTAAAAAATTAATAAAACAAAAAGCTTTAGGTAAAACACATTCTGAAGAGATTAAATTAAAAAGGAGTGCTATAAATGGAAATCCTGTTAATATATATGAAAAGTTTTGTTCAAAAGGATTTAAATTAATAGGTAGTTTTATTTCAGCTAGAAAAGCTGGTAAATTTCTAGGTATAAGTGGTAGTACTATTATAAAATATAAAAATTCAGGTGAAATTTTTAAAGATAGATATAAATTTTCATCTAAATAAACTTAGAAAAACTTTGAATAAAATTTCACTATATGCTGGAAACTCCTAAAGCCTTAGATACTATAATATTTTATATTATTAGTGAGAATTTTATAGGATATTACAATGGATAATCAGCAGGAAACCAACAAAGTTACACAATTTAAAATTTTTTTATTTATTAAATTTAATAATTTACCCTTTTTTCTAAAATATAAAAGAGTATACAAGATTATTTACTTGTCCTGTTTACATATATTCTTATTTTTTTCTTATTTTATTAAAAATAATTGTAAGGATTTTATATTGAGTGGTTTAAAATTTTAATATTTCTCGCTTTAATACTTAGGTTTATATTTTTAACTCAACTTGTTTTAAATTCGATTTAAAATTTATTTAATATTTTTGTTAATAAAAGAATAAATATCCTGACAGTATAAAATTTATTATCTATTTGTTATATTTATAATAAGTTAAAAAAATTAATATTATAATTGCCTTATGTTTCATTATAAGCTGGTAAATGTAAAAAAATTATTTTTGTTTTGTTTTTGTTTTTAATTATAAATTATTATTTAAAGTGTAACTTTAAGTAGGATCCTTAGAGACTACACGTGAAAATCGTTATAACGGTAAGAGATAGTCCAATCGTATAGGAAACTATAAGAAGTATCGACATTAATTGAATTAATTTGAACAATCACACCTGCTTTAATTTTAATAGCTATAGCTTTTCCAAGTTTTAGATTATTATATTTATTAGATGAAGTAATATCACCTACAATAACAATAAAAGTAGTAGGTCATCAATGATATTGAAGTTATGAATATTCAGATTATGTAACTGAAAGTGGAGAATCTATAGAATTTGACTCATATATGATACCTGAATCTGATTTAGAATTAGGTCAATTTAGATTGTTAGATGTAGATAATAAAGTAATCATCCCTGTAGATTGTCATATTAGATTAATTATAACTGGAGCTGATGTAATACATTCTTTCGCAATACCTTCTTTAGGTCTAAAAATTGATGCTGTACCAGGTAGATTAAATCAATCTTCTATTATAGCTGAAAGAACTGGAACATTTTACGGTCAATGTAGTGAAATTTGTGGAGTATGACATGGATTTATGCCAATTGTTATTGAAGCTGTTTCTGTACAAGATTATTTAGCTTGAGTTGATCAATCTAATAGTTAATTTATTTTATATAGATATAAAGTCTTATATATTTTTATATACTTATCCCTTAAAATATAAAATTTAAAAATAAAAGAGTTAATAAAAGAATATGTTAATTTAATTTATTACATAATACTATATTTTTTTAGTATTATTATTTAAAATATTTTTTGTTATCATTTAAAGCCTATAATTTAATGGTAGAATAATTTCTTGATGAGAAATTTATAGAAGTTCAAATCTTCTTGGGCTTAATATAAGCTACAAAGCTTATAATAAAATAAAGTTATAATATTTACTTTTGTTTTATTTTAATTAATTAGATTGTTAGAATATTTACATAATAATTATTAATAAAATTTTTTGTTTTTTATTTTATATATTAAATTTTTGTAATCAAATAAGTAGTTATAAAATTTTAATATATTTAACTTAAAATTTTTATCAATTTTAGGATAGAAACTACAAGTTAACTTAAATTGTAATCATTTTTATTATAAAATTAATTTTATAAATTAAGAATAATAAACTATTTATTAAAATAGGGTATAAAATACCATAAATTAATACTTTATAATTTAAATTTAAATAAATATTAAGTTAGATATTAATATTTAAAGAGTTATTTTATTTACGAATTTTAAATTAAATTAAATAAAGATTATTAAAAAAAAAATAAAATACAAAAATGAGATTATTAAAAACTAATGTTTTATTAAGATTATTAAATTCTTATATTGTAGATTCTCCTCAACCAGCTAATATTTCTTATTTATGAAATTTTGGTTCATTGTTAGGAACTTGTTTAGTAATACAAATATTAACTGGAGTGTTTTTAGCAATGCATTATCAACCTCATGTAGATTTTGCTTTTAATAGTGTAGAACATATTATGAGAGATGTTAATAGTGGTTGAATATTAAGATATACACATGCTAATGTAGCTTCATTCTTTTTTATATTTGTATATGCTCATATAGCTAGAGGATTATATTATAGTTCATATAAGTCTCCTAGAGTATTAGTTTGAAGTATTGGAGTAATAATATTAATTTTAATGATGGCTATAGCCTTCTTGGGTTACGTACATAGCCCAAAATGGATTAATGGAAGTATTTTTTATATAATTTTTTTAATTGTTGTATTTGATAATATACAAAGATTAAATAAAAAAATTCAGGCAAGGAATATTATAAAAAATACAAAGTATAATAAATTAAATAATAAAGTAATATTTTCTTTAAATAGAAATAATTTAAACATAAGAAGTTATAGTACTAATGCTTCTTCGAATAAAAGTAATGAACTTCTTTGTTCGGAAAGATTGATTACAATAATAAAAGAGTTAGGGTTAAGTACAGTGTATATTTTTGAAAACTTAGATCAGGAAAATATTAAAAAACAAATACAAAATGAAACTAAAGGTTTAAGTGGTATATACATGATAGTAAATAAAATAACTAAAGATTACTACATAGGTTCTGCTGCAACTAATAGGTTTTATCCTAGATTCAGTAATCACCTAATTTATTTTAGAGGTAGCAAAATAGTTAAATCAGCGGTAAAAAAATATGGACTAAGTAATTTTGCTTTTATTATATTAGATCTATTTCCTAGTATTGTTACTAAACAAAATAACAAAGAATTATTAGATTTAGAAGATAGATATTTAAAATTGTTATTACCTAATTATAACATTTTAACTGAAGCAGGGTCTAGTTTTGGTTATAAACATACTGAAGTCGATAGACAAAAAATGAAAGATAGTTTTAATGACGCCAGACGAGAAATGATAAGTAGTTTAAATAGAGGTAAAAAGTTTTCTCTTGAAACAATACAAAAAATGAGAGAAAAAGCTTTGAATAAACTACCTATGTCTGATAAAACTAGAAAAAAATGTATTACCAATACAAGACCGGTAGTTTTATATAATCTAAATGGAACTGTTTATGGGGAATATTCTACTATTCTAGATGCGGCTAATTCTGTAAATTGTGGTGAAAAAACTATTAGAAGAGCCTTACAAACAAAGAAAGGTCTAATAAAAAGACAATGAATAGTAAAAGATATCTCAAGAAATAAATAGAAAATAAATAAATATTTCCCCCTTAAATTATTTGAATATATATTTATATTAACAAATAAGTTCAGCATAGGTAAACTAATAATAAATTTATTAGTAATTACCAACAGATATTTCATATTTGACATTTAATACTAGTCCCAAAGGGTTTTGTTTTGATTAACTACACAATGAGTTTACAACATTTAATTACAATATTTATCATTTTTTTAATATTAAATACTATTTTATTTGGTTTTATATACTCAGGATTTTTTGGTGCAAATCTAAGAACTAAATTTCATGATTTAATAACGCAAAGAAAAAATCTGATGACTGTATTAATATTTTTTCTTAGTTTCATCCTAATTTATTCTCTTAATAGTCCAATTTTTTTTAGATGATAATATAACAATAACAACTAAAATAGATGGAAGTGAAATTCGATTATCAGGTGAAACAATTAATGCATTATTTTATCAACTAGGTACTGCAGGAGTTTTTGCGGTTCGAGCTAGAATTGCAGCTAGTTTAGTAATAAAACAACCTTTTTCACTATTACCAAAAGCGGGAATAATCGCAGCTGGAGCTAGTGGGTTAACAGTTACATATCGATTATTATTTAATAATAATCTTCCAAGTAACATTGGTTTAAGTTCTGTAAATACAGGGCCCATGGAAATAAAAATTGAAGGTATAACATCAGAACAAGTAAAATTTTCACGATGTGCCAGTAATTTTCTTACAGAACATTTTAAACTGGGAATCTAAAATTAGATCCAGATCATTTTTACGTAAAACCTTTAAATTTGGAAAATATACCTAACTTAAATCCAGAAAGCACTAGTAAAACTATTCAAGCATTAGATAAATTTAATCCTGATTGAAGAGATACATTTTATTAAATCACCTTTAGAATCAGATAAAGTATTTTTTCAATTTGTTTTAGATACTTTAAATAATATTTTAATACTTCACTTTATATCCACTTATTTATTATTAATGTTATTAATTATTTTTGTATCAAAAATAATTTTAATAAATTCTGATTTTAATTTCTTAGATAAATTTTATATAAATAATACCTTAAAATTACTAATTATAAAATATATATCTATATGACAAAAAAGTAATAATATTTTAATCTTCTTTAAAATAATATGTGTTATTATATTTAATATAGCTTCTTTAATATCTATTTTTAATTTAATATCTTTATTAAAATAGATGTTGTTTATTAGAGATAATAAAGATTAAATGTTAATTTGATATAGAGTTTAACTGTAAGATTATATATAAAGAATATACCCCCCCTTTTTTAGCTAAAGTAAACAAAAATAGTGCATAATTAAAAATTTTTAAAGAAATATAATAATTTATGTAAATTGAAAGTGAACTCCTTTAGTTTAATGATAGAAGGACTTTTATAAAAAATGTAAATTTTAGTTAGAATCCAAAAAGGAGTTATTTAAGGTGGATGTTAGGAAGAGGGACAAGATAAATTAAGTTTACTAGGTCATAAATTTCTCAAGATTAGTCAAGGTGATTATTGAATCAATCTGATATTATATATTCTATCTATGTCTTATTCTCAAACTTTAAATTTGTATATTATGCAGAGACAGTTCTCTAATAATATATAAAGAAAATTCTTTATTTGAGATCCTAATATTTATTTTTTTAAATAAATAAAAGAGTAAACTAAAAAAGTCTCAGATATTTTTAGTTTACAAAATTTTTGGTTATATTCTTTGCCTGTTTTAATCTTAATTATACTTTTTATTTATTTATTTCTATTAATCTATAGTCCCATGAGTAAGAATCTTTCTGCAATCTTTATAGGAAAAGAAAGATTAAAGTGGTATGTCTCGACGGAGATATAGAATAGTCTTTAAGATTATTTGGCGATGTTAGTGAAAACGATCAAAGAAGGTAAAATTTCAAGATCGTCGGTTATATAAATGATCGCGACAGACTGGGTCACTAATGGGTGTCTGAAATGGATGCTTAATGCACAGTCGAAACTTTTAGTTGTATTGGTCTTAATTTAACTAATAGAATATTCGAATTTAAAGTTATTCTAGCTTATTATATTATTTTTATATATATATATATTAAGTAAGTTTGTATGTATTACCTTATGGTCAAATGAGTTTATGAGGTGGGCTTAATCAGCCTCAGATGTATATGTATTATTTAATTTCTTTCTCTTTATTATTAGTCACATCTATTTATTTAAATAATTATTCTAAAATTAGTAAATTAAAAGGTATATATAGAATAGGACCACATAATAAAGATGTAATTTCAATTATATTTGGATCTCTGCTTGGAGATGCTTACGCTGAAAAAAGATTTTTTAATGTAGGTACAAGATTTAGTTTTTCTCAAGAAGCTTCTCATGTTAATTATTTAATTTTTTTACATAAATTCTTTTCTGAATTAGGTTATTGTAATCCTAAATTACTTGTTATTACAACTAGATTAGGAAATAAAGGTAAAGTAAGAAAAGTAGCAAGATTTAGAACTTGAACTTATACTAGTTTTAATTGAATTTATGATTTATGATATGACAATAAAATAAAACATGTGCCAGAATGTATTAATCAATATTTGACTCCTTTAGCTTTAGCTATTTGAATCATGAATGATGGAGCTAAAATAGGTCAAAGTATAAAATTATGTACTAATTCTTTTTCTTATTATGATTGTTTAATTCTTATTAAAGCATTAAATAATAATTTTAATATTAAAGCTTCTATTCAATCAACAGGAAAACAAGATCAATACTTAATTTATATATGAAAAGAATCTATGACAGATCTTATAAATATAGTATCTCCATATATAATTCCTGAAATGAAATACAAATTAATTTAATATATTTATACATAGTTATAATGTTGTATATAAAGCAATTTTTACTAAAAATTTATAAAACAAAACACATTATAGCAATACTGATGAAAACAGGTCAAAGATGTTTGTTTAGCATTAAGACCGTCGGTAGAGTAAACTATCGCTACAGACTGGTTCATCGGTGGGTGTCTGAAATGGATACTTAATGTACAGTCGAAATCTTTATTCATTATAAATTCTAAATTTTAATTTATAATGAAGCACAAGACATTATATTTGTATTATAAATTTTAAGGATTCAAATTAAAAATAAAAATGTTAAAGAAAAATTATTTATTTTAAAGACTTAAATAGATAAGTTACCTTCTTAATATAATTATTCAACAAAATAAAATATAAAAATAGAATAAAATTAACTTTAAATAATTTAAGTTAAAATTTATAAATAATAATTAGATGAATTAAAAAACAAAAACAAAAACTTAAACTTAAACTTAAAAGAGTGAATAACTCCCCTTTTTTTACACTCTTAATTTTTTTTTTTTTCTCTATTTAAATTTATAACATTTTATTCTAATTGTTATTAAATTTAATTAAATTTAGTTTTATATGTATAGCTTCCTTAAAAAAAAAAAATAATGTTAAATATAAATTTCTTTCTTGAACTAATATTAGTTTTAATAGCTATTTTAGTTAGTAACGGTATTCTTTTTAGTCTTAAATTTTTAAATACAAATAAAAAAAATTATTTAAAAATTGTATATATTAAGATAAATAATATAGGAAAAGATGTATTAACTCCTAGAGTATTAATAGCATCAAATCCTATTTGATTAAATTCATTAGAATCAAATTCATCGGATAATTTAAGTATAAATTCATTTGAATCAAGTTCATCGGATACTTTAAGTGTAAATTCATTAGAATCAAGTTCATCTAATACTTTAAGTGTAAATTCATTAGAAACAAATGTATCTCAAAATATAATTGATAATTATAATTTAGAAAATTTAAGAATAAATGAATGAACTACACTTTCTAATTTGGATGTTGTTAGACCAGTAGATAGTTTAACTGTATTAAATAGTCAAAGTTTAGAACAATGAAGAGAGATTGTAAGAGATTTACATGATTTATCTATTGGTTCACCACCTACTTTAATTCAACAAGTAAAATTTGAAGAATTAAATATCCTTTATAGTCAAGATATTATTTATTTTGGAATAACTCAACCTGAATTAAGAATTATAATTGAACATGTTCCAACTTGACAATTATTTGATCCTACTATTAATCATTTTATTTTAACTATAATGTCTTATTATCATTGTTAGTGATATCTACAGTGAAAAATTTTTATAATTTTTATCCCCTTTATTTGGTGAAAATTTATTAATTGAATAAAAGTAAATATGACAAAAGAGTATAAAAATATCTTGTTTGGTTTTTCTTTATGTTAAGTTTACAAAACCCTTAAAATTTATAATACAATTATTTTTTTTAGATAATTATAATGTACATGATTTACTTGTTTTAAACATATAAGCTTTGAGCTAAAATAGGTAAATTAAAGATTTGGCAACAGTAATAACTAATTTATTATCAGCAGTACCTTTTTTTGGTCAAGATTTAGTGGAATTAATTTGAGGAGGTTTTAGTGTAAGTAATGCTACACTTAACAGATTTTTCTCTCTTCACTTCTTATTACCATTCTTATTAGCTGCTTTAGTGATTGCTCATTTAATGGCTTTACATACACAAGGATCAAATAACCCTAATGGTATATCATCTAATGGAGATAGAATAGCAATGCATCCTTATTTTACATTTAAAGATCTTATAACTATTTTTGCATTTTTATTAGCTTTATCTATTATAGTTTTCTTCTATCCTAATTTATTAGGACATAGTGATAATTATATACCAGCTAATCCTATGAGTACTCCTCCTTCTATAGTACCTGAATGATATTTATTACCTTTTTATGCTATTTTAAGATCTATACCTAATAAATTATTAGGAGTAATAGCTATGTTTGGTTCATTATTAATATTATTAATATTACCTTTAACTGATTTATCTAGAATAAGAGGTAGTCAATTTAGACCAGCTATGAAATTAGCTCAATGATTCTTTATTATAAATTTTTTAATATTAATGTGAATTGGTTCTCAACATCCTGAAAGCCCTTTTGTAGAAGTAGGACAATTTGCTACTGCATTTTATTTTACTTGATTTTTAATTATTGTACCTGTTATTGGTATAGCAGAAAATACTTTAATGGATTTAGCTACAGATAAAACTTAAATACTATTTTAGTTTAAATCTATATTAACTATTTAATAATTATAATATAAATTTATATTATTAATATTTACCCATTTATTACCCCATATAGATTTATTGATTTTTATTTATTCTTAGAATACACAAATATAAAATTTGATTATTTTGTTTTGTTTTGTTTTTATTGTTAATATAAATAAAGATTTATAAATAAGGTAGAATTAGTTTAATTGGCAAAATAACGTTTTGTGGCGACGCTGTTCAGAGTTCAAATCTCTGATTTTACCCTAAAATAATAATAATAAAATATTTCTTTCTTCATACTAATTTAATAAGTTTAATATTTTTTATATTATGTTTTAAACTAAGATTGAGTTACGATATCTAAACCTGTAAAATTTAACATTAAGTAAATATCAAATGTTAAATTTTAAGTTAAGGTTCTAGGTCTATAAATAAAGTTTATTTATAATTAAATTGTATATTAATAAAAATAGAATAATCTATAGATAAAAATATAGAAAAATATTCATTTAAATAATTAGTATAATAATATCAAACATTTTAGTCTATTTAATTAAAAAAATATTTAAATTAATTGTTAAATAAATTATTTTAATATTAAATTTGTGTTTTATATTCTACTTTTTAAATGAGATACTTGTAATTCTTATACTCAGACTTAAAAATATTTAGATTATACCAGCAATATTTATTTTTTTCATAATAATTATTTGTAATTTAAATAATAAAATTATGAAAAATTAAAATATATGAACTTATTTAGTTTTGTAGATATTTATATTTCTAACTCATTTTATTAGTAAAATTAGTAATCATTAAAGATATTTTATTTTAATTATTTCAGCTGAAATAGTTTAAATGGTTAAAACTTACCATTCATGACGGTAAAACAAAGGTTCAACTCCTTTTTTCAGCTATCTTTTTATTATTATTATTAATATAATATTATGTATTAACAATAATGTAGGTTTATTATTTTTATATAATAATATAAAACTGGATAGTTTTAAATTCAAAAATAAAAATAAAAGTATAGATGACAATTTAGTATAAACATCAAAGTAATTTAAAGGAATTATTAAGGATAACTAGCAAATTTATTAAAAAGGAGGTATAAACCAAAAGCCATAAACTCATTAAATAATAATAGTAAGTAAATTATGGCGATCCTAAGGGAAACCTTAAATATTAATACTTCCTGAAGCAAAACATTGTATTAAGGAAAGGAAAAGAAATCAACCGAGACTCCGAAAGTAATGGTGAGTGAAATCGGATTAGCCTAAAGAAAATTTAAACAAATATTTTTTGTTTTTTTTTGAAATAATATATATTAATTATAAAGAATGAAGTTAGAATATCGTTATTTATAATATAATATTTATATAATAATTATTTTAATAATAATTACCAAAGAAGGTATACAGTCCTGTAAAATATAAATTTTCTTAATTTAAGTACGATGAGAGTAAACTTGTCGGAATATAGGGGAACCATCCTCTAAGGCTAAGTATAATAAATTTAGCGATAGTGAAAAGTACTGTAAAGGAAAAGTTGAAATAGTTCGTTATATAACGAAATGAAATAGTCTTGAATTAGTAATTCTATAAGCAGTCGAAGTTTAAATAAAAATGACGACGTACCTTTTGCATAATGGGTCAGTAAGTTAATAATAGTAGCAAGATTAATTAATCTTAGCAAAAGCGACTGAATTATTTGTATAATAAATTATATAATTTAAAATATTTTATTAAAATAAAATAGAATAAATTCCTTATATATTAAAGATTTATTATTATATAAGTGATTTATTTACAAAGAATAATTTTGGGATAGTTACTATTATTAGACCCGAAACCAGTTGATCTTTCCAAAACCAGATTATAATGGATCGAACGGTTGAATGTTGCATAATTCTCCGAAGAGTTTTGGAAAGTGGTGAAATGCTAATCTAAACTGGTGATAGCTGGTTTTCTACGAAACATATTTTAGTATGACATTTATTAATAAATTTATGGAGGTACAGCACGGTAATTCCCAACTAATAATAAAATTGAATAAAAATTTAAATTTTATTAAATGTTTAGGTTGAGGGGATCTCAAAAATCTTACCAATGGAAACGAAACTCGAAATAACATAAATTGATAATAGATATTCAGACTATTCATGATAAGTTGAATAGTCAAGACGGAAACAGCCGATAACATGGATCAAGGTCCCGAATGATAATTAAGTGAAAATAAGGAAGTAATAGATTGAATGCAGCTGTAAAGTGAGCCTGGTAGTCGCTATCTTTTAATGACCGTTGTAACAACGTAGCAGCCTTTAGACTATTGCGCCAAAAATTTAACGGGTCTTAAATAATCAACCGATATCCTGTTAATTATAAATATAAATTTATATATATTTATAAATTAGGTAGTAGAACATTCAGTATAATTAACGATAAACAGTGTTTCATTGTTTGTAAATAACTGAAGAGATAATGCTGACATGAGTAACGTAAAAGAAGTTATAATACTTCTCGCCGAATACGAAAGGGTTATAAGGAAAGGTTGAACCACCTTATGTTAATGCGGCCTCTAAGATTAAAACCAAAGTTTTGACTGATGAGTAATATATTGAAAAATCTATATGGTAAATTAAAATAGATCAGGAAAATTAAATATATAATTTAGTATATAAATTATATACTACCGTACCCTAAACCGACACAGGTTCGTAAGTAGAGTATACTAAGGCGTAGAGCTAAAAGTTGTTAAGGAACTCGGCAAATTGTTCTCATAAGTTTGACAATAAGAGAAACCATATAATGTAAAATTAGCCAAAATTTTAACTTCTAATATGGTATAAAAAAATCGGAGGCCACGACTGTTTACTAAAAACATAATTCAGAGCAATAATTAAGATAATAGTATTCTGAATGAAATTTGCCCAATGCCATTAATATAAAAGAGGTAATTTAAAAGTTACTAATTGAAAGTCTGGTTAATAGCGGTCTTAACTATGAGGATCCTAAGGTAGCAAAATAAATTGGCCATTAAATGTGGTCTTGTATCAATAATGTAACGATGGTCTCACTGTCTCTACAACTTGCTCAGTGAAATTGAATTGCGAGTGCAGATGCTCGCTATCTTCAGAGGGACGGGAAGACCCTATGCAACTTTACTGTAGTTAGTTATCACTTTGATTTAAATTCAATTAATAGTAATTAGGTATGTCGAGAGACAAATTTTGGAAAACCTTAGAATTAGAATTAAATCTTTGTTCACCTTATAAACTTAAATTTAAGGAATAAATGACTAATTGGCAGTTTGACTGGGGCGGTCGTCTTTAAAAAAGTAGCAAAGTACATCCAAAGATATATTAAATTTATAATATTATAATTAATTAAATTTTAATATACAGACAAAACTAAATTTTAATTCTCTAGTATTTTTATTACAAAAGAATTAAATTAAAAATAAAACATATTAATTTGTTTTATTATTATAAGGTATAGCTAGAAATTGAATGGAGATCAATAAACCAGTGAAAGGATTTGTATAGTATAATGACGTAAAGCATACCTAACTGAAAGACTTAGAAGTCGAACAGATACGTAAGTAGGGCATAGTGACCCCTCGCTATAAAATGGAATAGACGGGGATCAATCGATAAAAGTTACGCTAGGGATAACAGGCTGATAGCTGGCAAGAGTACACATTGTCCCGGCTGTTTGGCACCTCGATGTCGACTCATCCTATCCTCTAAGTGTAGAAGCTTAGAAGGGTTCGGCTGTTCGCCGATTAAAAGGGTACGCGAGTTGGGTTTAATACGACGTGAGTCAGTATGGTCCCTATCTTCTGAAGATATAAATAGTAAAAAAGGGAAGATCTTCTAGTACGAAAGGATCAATAGACTGTGTTTCTCTAGTGCACCAATTGTTAAATTAATTTAATTAAATAAGCATAGTTGGGTAGCCACAAACATATTAGATAATCGCTGAATGTATATAAAGCAAGAAACTAACCCTTAGATACTATCTTAAATTTATTTTATTATTTTTATAAATAATATTTCTTTTTAATATATTTATCCATAATATTTTTTTAGAATATTAAATAATATTTAATTTTATAAGAAATAGAACATTTCTTAATAGGATGCAAATGTAAGTAATTGTGAATTATTTAGTTTAGCATTACTAATTTATAAAATTGACTTGATGTTTAAAATTGTACAATCTAACACCTTAAATATTAAACACATTAAAATATTAAAATTAAATTCTATTCACAAATTCCAGTTTAAAATTTTATAGAAAAAGGATTCGAACCTTAATAGAATTTTCGCAAAATTCTAGAAGAGACCGATCTTCATTTAGTCCTTAGAATAAATGGATAATAATTTATTTTAACGTTAATACAAAATCAATCTTTCTGTATTTAAGATAAATAGAATATTTTTCTTAATTTTCCAAGTTAAAATCTATAACAGTCATCTAAAATTAATAATTTAGATAACTTAAAAAAAATTCGCATTATTATTTCTAATAATTAAAATTTGTCTAGATAAATCAAACCAAATTAATTATTTAAGTTTTCCGATTTTATATTTTTTAATTAAGTATACAATTCGATATTTTAAAAGTTTTAAATAGTAGTCTAATGTAATTAAAAATTTATTATTTATTTTAATTGGAATATATTTATTACCAATTAAATCTTTTCTAGAGTTAGATGTTACTGAAATCATTGAATCGTATTTTATTTGAATGTTTAGGTTACTAATGTTTTTTAAAAATCTAGGTTTTGAGGATTTAATAATGGTATTCCCTTGTGCAATTTGTAAATTTTCATCTCAGGTAAGTTAGTTTCTTTCTACACCTGAAAATACAGAATGAGTATAATTATTATTATCTATGTAGCCATATTTTTTGATTCCAAAGAAATAAGCTTTTTTAATTACACCACCTTTTAACTCATCTTTAAGTTTACCTAATTCATTATCTATTAAATATGCTGGAATTTCTTTATCTGTGAAAAATGAATCTGTATCAGTATAATAAATTTTAATACCTAATTTGATCAATAACATTTTTAACTCCATCATTTCAATTCTAGCATAAGATGTAACAGCTGATGCTATAGCTACATTAGATTTAACTTTTTTAAAATTAGAAATTATGTCTAAATTAGTATGATCTTTAATTTCGTTAATTAAATTATAATCTAAATTACTACTCATTAAAATTGTAGTTATATTTTCATTAATATTAATTTCTGAAAATATTGAGTAACTACCATAATATTTTACTAACTCTTCATTATAAACATTTTTAGTTTCTATTAAAGTTTTTCTTCGACCTAAATATCCATATAAGGTGTTTAAATGCATTTTAGCAATAAATCTTAATGGACCTACTGAATTTTTTTTAATATTATAAAAATTTTTTATATATTCTGAGAAAATATCAGCTTTACTGAAACTATACACCTTTATTAATTCAACTCTATAACCATATTTAACAATGGTTTTCAATTCTTCTGAAAAATATACCCCAATTCAACTACCAATGGGATGTAATGTTTCATTATAAACTTTAAATGGAAGTAAAGGTATTTCAATATTATCAGGAGCTATTATTCTAGCTTCTGCAAAACCAAATACATCATTTAGTTTTACACCATTTCCATCAATTTCACCTAAAAATTCCATCGGCATCAAATTGCACATTGCTTTAGGGTATAGAGAATTAACATCGTAATGTTTAAGATTTTCTCCATATTTATAGAAGTAATCTGTAGAGCCACCTATATAACTAAGTCTGATTATGTTATCTAATTCATTGTTTAATATAGGGATATCTCTATTTAAAAATTTTTGGCTAAAAATTTTCAATGACAGAGTACTAGTGCTTCACACTGTTGCTATATCAACATTATATTCGGTTATATATATATCTTGGGCCTTGTTTAAAGCGGTTAATAAACTAATTGAATCTTGTTTACTGTATTTAATAAAGTTATTTAATAACTTTCTATCTTCAAATAAAGATGTATTATTAAATAAAGGATTATAAACATGTAATTTACCTTCAACTCCAAATAAAGAACATAATTCTTGTAAAGATACAGGAAAAATTCTATAAGAATCTTTGAAAATAAATTATAAATTATAAATTATAAATTTGCTTTTTTTTCAAGTATTTCAATACTGATAAATTTATGTAATTCATCTATTATGGAATTTACTCTATTAATATCTATTTCAGGTAATTCTAATAATCCTTTAAAGATAAAGTACCCATCAAAAGATCCTAAATTATGAGAGAAAATTACACATTTTTGTAATTTTAGTTCATTCAATTCGTCCATAAAATTTAATCATAACAATTTAACTGCTTCATTTGAATTTTTTAACAGTAAATCATAGTTGATTAATTTAAAAATTATAATTATTTGACTATTTTTATTGTAAGAGAAACTAATATTAATAGGTAATTGATTACCATTAAATTCTATTGTTTCAATATCAATTGTTGCGATTGACAATTTAACAAGATTTGTTGGAGTTTTTAAAGGTTTAATGAAATTTGTATTTTTGCTATTATTTATACAAGAAGAATGAAAACATCAGCTAAATTTATGAATTGAATTTTTGTTTGTCACTTTTTTCTATTATTCAATTCATAATCTCATAATTTTACATGTAAAATATTAAAAGTTGAAATGGGGTAACCTGAATCATAAAATGTTTGAATATTATTTTTAATTTTATCTAAATAGTTAAAAATAATTGTATTTTCATCAATAATAATATTTTTATGAATAAAAAATGTTTTATCTTCGTTAAAAATCGAAACTATCATAATTTTTTTACCTTTTTTTTTTTTAATTCTGATTGTAAAATCAAACCTGCAAATAAAGCTGCAAATAAAATTTTATGATCTAATAAATAATTATTTTAAAATGTAAAAACAGTACATTTACTTTTTTCATCATATTCTTTTTTAATAAATTTAAAGGTTTTATAATAGATAGACCATGAATAACATTATTTATTCTATTATTTATAATATCTAAAACTTTTCCACTAATTGAAAAAATTTTTCTTAAAATATAAATAGGATAAGTATAAAAAATGTTAGTATAAATTAATCAAATATTTACTAATTTATCTTCAATAAAACTGTTTAAAGGTAAATTTTGAATAATAAATCTAATAGAACTTAATATTATGTTATTAATAAAAATAAATAATAAACTAAAAGTTAAAATATTTCATCCAATTGACTGAATATAAAATATCATTATTATTAATGATATAATATTTAAATTTAAAGTTAGAAATAACCTAAAGCTATTTAAAGAGGTAAATGTAATAAAAATAATTACTGAAAGTAAGGCTATTCCCATTAAAAATAATGTAAATAGTAATTTTATCATTTTTAACAAGTGAATCGTACAAATAAGAGTTGTTTATATGTAAATAAGATTATTAAAGGGGGAATATTATTAAAATTATTTGGTTTTATTAAAACACTATCAGTATCTGTATAATTAATTATACAAATACTATCAATATCAGCATAATATAAATTATTACTATTTATAATGTAAATTTTTATATATTTGACGCTTAATTTTATTTCAGTGTAGATCAAGATATTATCTTTAAAGGTAAATCTTGAATCAGAAATAGTTCTAATAAACTCATTTTCTGATACTATAGTATCTTTAAATTCTAAAACTAAATCACCTTTTCTATAAAAATTTATAAAGAAACTAGTTGATTTTAAGTTAAAAGATTTATTTAAATCTTTTATTGAAATTTTATTAATAGGTTTATTATCTTTTAAATTCTCTAAAGATTTAGATGAAGTACCAGGTTTTCTTTTTCTAAGGGAGTTTAAATTAGGTTTTAAATCTTCTCAAAAAAAACAAAAACAAAAATAAACTTTAAAACTAAAGAATAAAATTTTAAAATTTTTAACAATTTCAAATTATAGGGTAAAATATTATGAAAAATTTAATAATTAATAATTAATTAAATATTTATTTCTACTTAGGTTTGATTTTAGTAGTTAAATAAGCTTTTAAGGAATTAAGGTAAGATTTATAATGTTAACTTCTATATAAACATAAAAGAGAATATTTACTATTCAGTTTTGTTATTTAATCATATTTATTTAATGAGCCTCTAAATAAATGTAATAATTATTTAATTATATAAATTAAATAAATATTTTCAAGACAGAATTAAATTTGTTTTGTTTTACATAATTAGAGTTTTAAATTTTAGTAAATTTGACATAAATTTATTATAAAATATTATAACAGTATTTCAAATATTCTTTAATTAGAATAATATGTTTTAGGTTAAACCTACATTAAATTTATTAATTATAAATTTTAGTTTAATAAATTATAATAAAATTTATTATATAAGTAATATTAATATTTTAATGTTTATAGCCTTTTATTGTTAGAATTTAATTTTAATATTTTATTAAAATTAAATTAGATCAAATATTAATAATTAAAATATTATTAATATAGGCTTAAATTTAAATAAAATGAAATATATATTAATAAATATATTAAGTTTTACAACTATAATATCTAGTGTATTAGTTATAACCTCTAAAAACCCTGTATTATCAGTAGTATATTTAATTTCTGTATTTGTAAATGCAGCAGGTTATTTAATATTATCTGGAATAGGGTTTCTAGGTTTATCATATATTATAGTATATGTAGGTGCTATAACTGTATTATTTTTATTTGTAATTATGATGATTAATATTTCATTAACAGATATAATAGATACTGGAAAACAATATACTAAAAATTTACCTTTAGCTTTTGTAGTTGCTTCATTATTTATGTTTGAAATGTTTAATATATTACCCTTTAGTTTTAATAATGTATCTGGTTTAAATTTAATTTTTAATATTATTACTAATTTTAATTTATTTATTTTAAATAATAACGAATTAAATTTTGTTAATAACATTCAAACTATTTATCAATTTAATATCGCAGATACTACATTTATTTCACTTAATCAAATTGAAGCTATAGGACAATTAATTTATACATATGCTGCTGTATTATTAATAATATGTAGTGTTATTTTATTATTATCAATGATAGCACCTATATTTATTTCATTAAATAAAAAATAAGCTATTAAATAAATTAATATATTATTAAAATTTTAACTACCCCCTTAAAATATATATACTTTAAACTTAAATTGAAAAATTTACCTTTAATAAGAAAAAAATAATTTCTAATAAATTTTTTAAACTTAAATCTTGAAGTAGAACAGAACTAGTAATTAAAAGTCAGAATAAATAATTCTTCCTTAATCTAATTAAAATTTATAAGATTTAATATGAATCTAAGAATTGAGTTAGTTATTATTATGGACCATTTAGATCTTTAATAAATTAAATTGTTTTTTAAACATAGAACATTTAAATATTTTATTTGATTAAATTATAATTAGTTTTTAAAAGATTCTAAATAAGAGTGAAGTTTACAGATGGTTTCTGTAGTAGATCTGCAAAATCTATAAATAATAGGGTTCAATTCCCTCTTAACTCTTAATTAATTATAATAAAGTTTTAATTCTAAAAAAAAAGCTATTTATAAGAATATGTTATTTTATAGCTTATTATAAATTAATAAATCAATAAAAATAAATTAAAGTATACATTAAATAAACTTATATAGAACAAAGTACATTATTATACTTTAATAAATTCTCTTAGTTCAATGGTAGAACTGCATTCTTCTAAAATGTTAATTTTGGTTCGAATCCAAAAGAGAATAATAATTTATTAATTAAAATTTTAATTAATAAATTTAAATATTTATTAAAAATTCTTTAATAATATTTTATAATTAATAGTATAATTAAACTATTTATAAATTTGTTTTTAATTATAATAAAATAATAAAATTTCTAAATTTATATAGATTTATTATTTAAGAATTATTTATGAAAATTTATTGTTACAGTATCTCTACATAATTAAATAATTAAATTATGTATAAATTTAACTATTCTTTTTTGTTTAAATTATTTATGCTACTTAAATATTTATTAAATAAATATATTTATAATAAATATATAAATTTAATAAATATAATTTTAAGTTATATTGTTAATTTTAATTAACTATTTAAATCAATATTTATATTTATTAAAATTTTATGATAAATATGATTTAAGACTATATTTAAAATTAGCTACTTTTTAATTTAAATAGTTCTAATTATAAAAAAATATTTTTAGTTATTATTTAAGTAAATTTAAATAATAAAGTGAAAATAAATAGTCTTCATAAAATAAAATATACGTATAAATAAAGATAATATTTATATTTATCTATGAATACAAATTATTTTATTTTAACTTTATTAAATGTATTAATTAATTTATTAGATGTTTTATTAGTAATATTACCTATATTATTATCTGTAGCTTTTATGACTATAATTGAAAGAAAACAATTAGCTGCTCATCAAAGAAGAGTTGGTCCTAATACTACTGGATATTTAGGTCTTTTACAACCTTTTAGTGATGCTCTTAAATTAATAGTTAAAGAAACTATTATACCTTCTCAATCTAATAAAATTTTATTTTATTTAGCTCCTGTGTTTTCATTAATATTTAGTTTATTAGGATGAGGTATAATTCCTTTTGGACAAGGTTTAAGTTTATCTGATTTTTCATTAGGAATACTTTATACTGTTGCTTTATCTTCATTAGGAGTTTATGGTATATTATTTGCTGGTTGATCAGCTAACTCTACTTATGCTTTTTTAGGTTCTTTAAGAAGTACTGCTGCTATGATTAGTTATGAATTAATTTTAAGTTCTGCTATATTAATTATAATTTTGTTAACTGGTTCATTTAATTTTTCAATTATAATTGAAAATCAACAAGCTATTTGATATATAATACCATTATTCCCAGTATTTATTTTTTATTTTATTTCTATTTTAGCTGAAACATCTAGAACACCTTTTGATTTACAAGAGGCTAAACCTAAATACTAATTAATTTGGCCTCTATAAATATCGCTGTATGCTGGAACATCCTAAAGCTTTAAGTACTTATCTAAATTTAAATAATAGTAACTAAAATTAGGTAGTAAAAATCTTAAAGATAATACAATGGACAATCAGCAGGAAACCAACAATTATTACTTTTCAATAAGAAAATTTTTCTAATATTCTTAAATAAAAAGAAATATTTTAATAATAAAAAATATAATTTTAATAAAATAAAATAGTAAACACAAACAAAAAGACTATTGTAATTTTACTTATGTCTATAAAAATTTTTATCTTATTTCTTATTTTTCTTATTAAAATTTATATATTTAAGTAGGATCCTCAGAGATTATACGCGATAATTTCTAATAATTTTATGAAATATGATATAATCCAACCATTATTGAAAGATATTGGGTAAAATATAATATCAAAATTAATTATTATTATTTATTTAACTGTTTTAATTTAAAAAATATTTCATGCTAAATTTTAATTTGATAGTTTGTGTTCTATTTTTGTTTTTTTGTTTTTGTTTTTTTACATTCAATGTTTAAATCTTATACCTATTAAACCTTTAAAACTTCTACTGATATTTTTGATATTAGTTTCTTAAAGAGAGATTTAAGAAAATTAGGTGAAGTTTATGGTCTAATACATATTAAATCTTCTAAAGAATATATTAGATTTACTTTAAACTTATATTTTAGATTAATAGTTAATATTAAAGAAAAAGATTCTAACTTAAGATTACAAAGATCTATAAAAAACAAAAAATATGGTTTAAAAAGTTTTAATGCTGAATATGTTATCTTCATAAAGATCATGTGGTATTATTAACAGATTTTTAAACTATAGTCACATTAGCTTTTCTTTCTTTATTAAATTTTTAAAAAAGAGGCTAATTCTATGTTAGGGTTTAAACACACAAATAAGTGATAGACCAAATGAACTCCAGATCTTTAAATAAGATTAATTATCCTAGGTTTGGTAAATTAATAAAAAAATAACCTTAACTTTAAGAAGTAAACTTGGTAAAAAAAATCTTATGTTTTAAAACTCATAGTAACAATACAAAGAATTAAATATCAATTAAAAAGTATTAGACCTTTAGGTTTATATGATGAAAATTATAATATAATTGAAAATACTCTAAACAAGTTGAATTAGCGAAGAAGTTTGGTGAACATAAAACGACTATTTCTAAATATATTAAATCATGTAAACTTTTACAAGTAAATTTTTTTTCATAAAAATAAATAATGTTATTTAAAATTAAAACAGTAATTAAATTAAATTAAATTAATATATTATATTAGATTAAATTAGATAAATAAATTTATTTAATCAAGTTTAGATATTTAATTTTTTGGAATCTGAATTAGTAGCTGGTTTCTTTACTGAACATTCTAGTGTACCTTTTGTTTTCTTTTTCTTAGCTGAATATGCTTCAATAGTTTTATTTAGTTGTATTACTTCTATTTTATTTTTAGGAGGATATCATATGCCAGAATTATTTATTAATAATTCTTTCATTAATTTACAATCTATTACTCTGGGATTAAAAACATGTATATTTTGTTTTATGTTTGTATGATTTAGAGCTACTTTACCTAGAATGAGATATGATGCTTTAATTGAATTATGTTGATTAAATTTATTACCAGTTTGTGTGGCTTTTATTGTTTTAGTACCTAGTATTTTAATAGGATTTAATATTTCACCTAATTAAATTTTATCTATATATGTATATAAATTTTATAGATTAAATTAAAAATTAATAAATAATTATTTATTAATATTAAATATTAATGTTTTTATAATCTCTTAAGATTAATTTTATAGATTAAATTTATATTGGTTTATAAATTTATATATTTTTCTCCCTTTATCTTTAATTATAAATTTTAATTAGAGTTTGAGTTACTTTAATTCCGTTAAAAAAGATAGTTTTAAATTATAAAACAAACTTAAAAGAGATATAAAATATTGCAATAAATAAAAAGCATATAAAATATAACAATGAAATATAAATATTATTAAATTAATTGTTAAAATATTATAAGAATTTAATTTTGGTTCCGATTGAACGTTGTTCAGTAGTTTAAGACATGCAAATCATTGTTTCATCAATATATTATATAATTAATAATTATATAAATAATTTAAAGGAATAAGGTGTACAGGTGAGAATAATAAATAAGTTACTTTATAATTCCCATAAATAGGGAATAAATTTAATTATTAAAATTTTTTTTTGATAATTAAAATAAGTTAATAAATAATTTAATTTATATTAAAGGAAATTTTCTGTTATAAAATACTATTTATTTTGATTAGGTAGTTGGTAGGGTAAATGCCTACCAAGCCTACGATCAATAGCTACGTTTGATAGAACAGATGGCCACATTGGGAATGAAATATCTCAAGTAGTTTAATACTACCAGCAGTCAAGAATATTAGTCAATGCTCGAAAGAGTGAACTAGCTAACTGAAATCAATTATTCTAATTGATAACATAAGGGAAAATAATGATATTACCTTATTATTAGTGTCGTCCAAATCTGGTGCCAGAAGACTCGGTAAGGCCAGAGACACAAACGTTAATCGTCTTAATCAGGCGTAAAGGGTTTGTAGGCGGCTTTTAAAATTATTTATAAATCTTAATAAAGATTAATAAGTTAAAAATAAAAGCTAGAATCAAATAGAGGATAAATTAAATAATACTTAAAGTAGGTCTGATATCCTTAGATATTAAGTAGAATATTAAAGGCGAAGGCTTTTTTCCATTAATGATTGACGCTCAGAAACGAAGGTGAGGATAGGAAATAGGATTAGATACCCAAAATACCCCTCTCTGTCAACGATGAATGGTAGTTTTTTAGTAAAAAAAATAAAATTTTTATTAATGACAATGTTAACATGATAACCATTCCGCCTTGTGAGTACAACTGCAAAGTTGAAAACAAAAAAATTAGTCGGTTTCGGAGCAAACGAAGTGAAGCATGTTATTTAATACGATAATCCGCGTAAAACCTTACCAGTTCTTGAATAAAAACTTATATTTTATAATAATAAAATATAAAGGAATGTTTTAACTTTAAAATTTTTAAAGACTAAATTAAAGCATTTAATACAGGTGTTGCATGGCTGTCTTCAGTCCGTATCGTGAGAACTGAGGTTAATTCCGCTAACGGACGAAATCCCTATTGTTAATTTAATATTTTATTACATACTTAACAATTAATGATTCTTAGAGAGTTTCATTTGGGGCTAAGACAAGTCGTTATGGCCCTTATGAACTGGGCTATAGACGTGCCACAAAAACTTTTACAAAGTGATGCTAGACTGTTTCCTAAATTGAATTTAATATTTATTTTATTTTTATGGATAATATTTTATGTTTATAATTTAAATAAAATATATAATCGAAAGATTATAATTCAATTATTTTAATTTTTATAGAAAATTTTAAATTTGGAAAGTAGGAGGAGCTAATCATTAAAAAAAGTTAAATTTAGACGGATTGTTCTCTGCAATTCGGGAACATGAAGAAGGAATTTCGAGTAATCGTTGATAATAAGCGCAACGGTGAAACTAGCATCCGTGATGAACTAACTGTCTGTCGCTGGGAAGAAGCTTATAATGATGGAAATGAAAATATAGTTATAACTTTTTCATAGTAATATTTAAGTTTATATTTAATAGATTTAAAGTAGTTTATTTATTCTTTGAAATATTATAAACGGCTATGTTAAGTTAATTAGTTTTTATTAATTCATTTAAGTAACATCTCAAAAGTCATAGCAAGGTAGCCGTACTGGAAAGTGCTGCTGAAAAATAAATTAATTTTACCCCCTTTATCTTTAATTATAAATTTTAAAGAGATTAGTTGAGTGGTTTAACAGCATATTTACACTGTGCAGACAGAGTTTCGATTACTCTATCTCTTACTTATAAATAATATCTGAATTTTTTATTAATATCTTTATAGTTAATATATTATTTATATTCAAATAAATATTAATTAATATATATTATAAATGTTATAATTAATATTTAAATATTTATATAAATACTTATTCATTTGCGAGTATGTCGAAAATAGGTAGCCGGATAAATCTTAGGCATTTATGAATTTAATTATTCTTAAGAGTTCAAGTCTCTTTACTCGTATAAATTTATTAAACAACTTAATAATTATTAATCTTTGTTCACCCAATAGAACAAAGGTATTTAAGGTAAATAAAGAGTTTAGAAGAATCGAACTTCAATACAGTTTACTCGAAAAACTGTAAATAACGCCAGTTATCATTAAACCCTTAATATATGGGATAATTATTATTATGAAAATTTTGAAGATATGAGAATAAAATAGTTACAAATTAAACTTATTTATATACTAAAGCCAGAACTATTAAATTTTATAAATCTTCAAATAGTTGAATTTATAATATTTACAATTTGAGTATTTAATTAACTATATACCCAACCCTCACACATTAAATACTACCCTAATATAGCTTTTATAAATTCTCTTATTGTCATATTTTAATCCATAAATTTATGAATATTATTAATATTCAAATCAAAATCAACTTCTTTATATTTAAATATAATATGAAAATTATCTAATTCTTCAATATTATATAATTTAATAGTATCATTAATTTTATTTGCAAAATAACTAAATAAATTTATACTATTACTATATCTAGTAATAAGTATTTGTTTACTTAAAATAATATAAGGTTCATCCATTTTATTATTAACTGATAATAAAGGTATTATTGTGTAAAATTTATTTCTATCTAATTGATTTAAAAATCCTCTTACATTAGAATGTTCTAATTCAACAGTACAGTTATTACAATTATAATAAAATTTACCTTTTTTAATCACGTCAATTCTGATGTCAATATCTTTTAGGAAAGTAATTTCTTCAGTAGAAATTAATTTGAAAAGATTGTTTTTTAATTCTTGTTTTTTATCTTGTCATGTCATTATTCTTTTATTAATCTAAGGGGGATATAATTATATTAAATTTTACCTTTTACTTTATAATCATTGAAACTTTTTATTGATTCTTTAGGAGTTAATTCAAAATTAGGTAAAATAGTAACATTATCATTAGAGTAAATTCTAGCGTTCTTATTATATTTATCTAATATATCAATATTAAAAACTTCTAAATTAGAATCTTTTTCAATAAATTTAAAAATATTATCTTGATTATTTACAAATCTTGAATCAATTTTTAGTATATGCACTTTACCATTATTTAATGTAATATGCATTTCTTGCACATCTTTTAATTTATCACCAAAATCAATATAAAAATATCCAGCACCATTATTTACTTTAACTTCAACATCCTTTCAATTTGTCAATGAACCAACAGATTGATTATCACTAATTTCATCTTGATCATCAAATAAATTTTGAGTATCATCAAATAGATTACTTACACTAGGATATTTATGTAATGAATGAGTATCTAATCTAGGAGATAAACCTACATTAAATAATTCTTCTTTACTTACCTCTTTCTTTAAACCTTTTACAGATTCTAATATTTCAGGTAAAGCTTCATCAACTACAATAGAAGGAGTATTAACTTGAGGAGTATTAACTTTAGTTTCAACTTCTCTTAATAATTCATCTCTAGTTTGCATTACAGGAGTACCATATTCTTTTCTATGAGATTTAATTTCTTTAAATAATGTACTAAATCCAGAAGGTTTATCTTCTTCAATTATTTTAGAAGTAGATGCTACTGGCTCTTCAGTAATTTTAGATGCTACTGGGTCTTCAGTAATTTTAGATGAAGATGCTATTGGTTCACTAGAAAATGTAGTTTTAACTTTTTCTAATATTTCTTGATCATCTAAAATATTAGCATCTTCAATTAAACTATCTAATACATTTTCTGTAACTTGAGGAACCTCTTTAACTTGAGAACTATCCTTTTGACTAACACTAATTCTTGATTTAATAGCATCTACTAGATTAGTAAACGTATTTTTATTTTGTTCAATTGTTTCACTAACTTTAGATTCAACATTATCTTCTTTAGGTTGAACAAAATTTGATTGTACTTGAGAACTATCTTTTTGAATATTAGAACCATCTACAATATTAGAATCATTTCTTCTAGATTTAATAGCATCAAATAAATTAGTAAATTTAGTTTTAGTTTGTTCAACTTTTTCACTAACTTTTTCAACTACTTTAGATGCAACATTTTGATTTTCAGTTATTTTAGAACTAGATGCTATTGGTTCATTAAAATAATCATGAATAGATCCAGAAGAAGGACTTTTAGGTCTAGGAGTAACACTTTCTACAATATTAGAATCATCTCTTCTTGATTTAAAAGCATTTAATAAATTATCAACATTAAGAGGTTCTACTTTATTAATTGAATCCTCTATTTTTTGTTCTAAAAATTTTTGTGTTTCATTTTCATATTGCATAAATTCTCTAAAATAACTAGTATTTTCTTGATCAGTATCTTTTTTAGTAACTTTATCTAATGTTTCAGCATAACTAGCTTTAGGAGTTCTAACTTTTAATTCTGGTATTTCTACTTGTTCAGTAGTTTCATCAAAACATTCAATTTCTGAAAAATGACTATGAGGAGAATGTGCACTAGCTCTATCAGATCAAACATCTTGTTCATGTATTGTAGCATTAGCAACTTCATTATAACTGTTTCTTTCAGCTTTAAGTTGTTCTTTATATAATCGAGCATTTTCTTCTTCTACTTTATATAAATCTTCACCTGTAGGTATACCAATTTCTTGAGGAAGACTTGTAAATCTATCATGCAACTCTCTTACATTTTCATCTTTAAATAAATTATCTCATAAAACACCTGAAGTTCATTTTAGTTTATGTAAACTAGCATTAATTGCTACATACAATCCTTGTACTAAAGCTGCATCTTTTGGAAATGTATTATTATCATGATTTGCAATGAAAGCACTCATTTGATTTAAAACTGATGAAGCTTCTTTATCAAAGTGAGTTTTAGTATTACCAGATAATTGATCTAATAATCTTTTAGTTTCTTTTCATCGCTCAGATGGATCAGTTAGATCAATACCTTTACCTTTTAGATCAGCAGAAGGACCTGCAATAGGAGGTCCATCACCTTTAAAATATTTACTTCTATCTTCTACACTAATATGAGATGTACTACTACTACTACCGTTATCAGGAGTTGGTTTTGTATCTCTATTCCATAAAGATTTAACTTTATCAGTTAATCCTTTTCATCAGGATTTATTAGACCCTTCAATAGGTCGTACAACATCTTCGCAAATAGTTGTTGAGTCCCTATTAGTCCCGGATCGAAATCGCTGTAATTTTTCTACTGTATCAGATATTACTGGATCGATACTATCTTTAAAATTTCAATAACTTAAACTTAATAAAATTAAAATTGCTGCAGCTATAACATATTTATTTTTATAAATAGGAGTTTCATCTTCAGTAATTACTTCTGGTTCTCTATTAAATAATCTATTATATCAATCAGCGATTTTATTACTTTCTTCGTTTCTTGTTGTTGATCTATTATTACTTTTCAATGAGGTGGAAATTTCTTTAACTTGTTCAATATTTTCTACTTTAGTTTTAAATAATTGTGTTAATGAATTATTTTTAATTCAATCAATAGTATTTGATATATAATCTATACCATATAAATCCATTAACGATCAACCAAATATTGATACAGCTATTCAATTTGTAAATCTTCATAAAACTCTAAATATTCTATATTTTTTAAATATTTTTATTAATAAAGCAACTAAAGTTATTTTTAATATTAAAGATTTAAATAATAGTACATATTCAACTATTAAACTACCTTTTTTTTGACGATTTATTTTGTAAGTCTTTCAACTTGTTAATTAATTCATTTTTCTTAAATTTATTTAAGTTTTGCATTTTTTTTGTTTAATTTTAACTTTTCGTTTTTCTTAACAGACTAAACTAAATAGATAGTTTTAAATTTAATATAATATATAAAAGAGATTAAATTAATTCACTAAATTAATTTTTAATCTTATCATATTTTTTAATCATAATATCTAAAATAGCTTTACTTATCATACTATCAGAATTTTTAAAATCTGTAAAATAATAACTAAAACTATTTTCACCATGATATCAAGAAATACAATAAGGAACATGGATTTCATCTTTAATAAATGTTTCTATTTCCATAGTAATAGATTTATTTATCAGAGTTTCTGTTTTAACTAAAGGTTGTATAAATTTACAAGATTTTTCACCTTTAAATAAAATTTGTTCATTATTTTTGAAAATTCATTCTTTATTACCTAAACTTCTAGAAAATGTATTTTCATTAATTCATTTATCAATATAACTAGAGATTCTTTCATAAAACGAATAATTCGAATTGATCAAATCTACTTGATTATATCCACTAGAAGGTTCTACATAATCCAGATCAAGTGATTGTAGTTCAATATCTTGAGTACCTCGTTCTAAAACGTTCATAGGTACTCTTGTACATTTAATTATTGATTTAACTACAACATAAGTAGTCAATATACCAATAGAACTAAAAATAGTTACTAATAATATTGTTTGAGTTTGTTGACTCATTTTGTTTTTAAATTTTTTTTTAATTTTTATTTGCTAAAATTAGTACTAAATTTAATAAAATAAATTTAGTAACGATAGACATTATTTTAATGTCTTTATGTATTCTCTTTTGGATTCAAACCAAAATCTATATTTAAAATATTGTTTTATCATTAAACTAAGAGAATTAAAGGGATATAATATATTTAAAAAATCTTAATCTCTTTATATTTAATTAAGATTCCATTATTATCTAATTTATCTAATAATTGTTTGTCTAAATAATATTTATTACAAGCTTCTTCAATTTTATCTTGTAAAAATTTAGCAATCAATCTAGAGTTACTATTCTTTGTAATTAGAATAGGTTTAGATAAAATAATGGATGGCGAATCTTCGTCATAAGTATCTCATGAAAATATAAATTCAAAAGATACTACTTATATAGAATTAGATCTTAAAAATTTTAAAAATTGTGCTATTTAAAGTCAATCTATATAATGTAAATTTATAAAATTGGGATCTATGAAGTTAAAAATTCCAGTTGGATGGAATTGATCTAAGTATGTTATTTTATTTAATGACATTTATATAATTAATTTAAAGATTAATATTTTAAAATTAATTATTATAATGTAAAATATCATAAAAATACATAATAATTGTAATATTTTTAGGATTCTATTATCGTAATCTTTTATAATTTGAATTGTAATAATTATATAACTTAAAATTCATAAAATAATAGAAATTACAGATAATAAACCTGAAGTAATGTATATAACATTTAATGTTATAATTAATAATATTATGTAAAACATTATTACTATTTTAATACCCTTTTGGACTTATATTAATTGTCTATCAAATTGATACGTAATAATTACTACTTATTTGAAATAAATAGTTTATTTAATTATGATTATAAATTAATTTAGTGCATTAAACTATAATCTCTTTTATATAGATATATTAAATTAAAACTATCGTTATTAATTTTAATTTGATTATAAAATAATGATTTAATTTATAATCTTTTTTAAATAGATAGATTAATTTAGTATTATCCATTAATTTTAATCCGTTAAGAAATAAAAAAACAAACAAAAACAAAAACAAAATGAAAACTTAAATAAATTTACAAAAAACGAATTAATTATTAAAATTAAAGATTTACAAAATAAAAATCAAACTGTAATTAATAATTCTTCAAACCAAACCATTTTAATAAAAATAATTCAATTTATAATATTCTTAAAAAATTGAATTATTAAGTTAACTTTAATTACTTTATTAATTAGATGATTTAAAAATTATTCATTATTTAGAAAATTATTTCATATTTTTAGTTGAATTGCTTCTACTCTATTAGGTATTATTTTAATTGATATTTACTCATTTGATGTAATTTTTTGAATTAAAGAAACTAATATTTATAAATGATTATATGATTTATTTAATTCAAAAGAAATAATTAAACCTATTAAAGAAGTAAAATCTATTAAAGAAGTTAAATCTGTTAATAAAGATAGTGAATTTCAATTTCCTGAAACAGTTACAAATAAAACAAATCCAAATGAAACAGGACATGTTACAATTAGTGAATGACTTAATAGAAATTCTACAAAAGAAGTAATTAAAGAGTCCTCTTTAATTGATAAAATTAAAGATAAATCTAATACTATTTTAATTATATCTGGGATAGTTATTATTTCTGGTTTATCTTGATATTATTCTAATGAAATTCAAACTGGATTTACTACCACTATTGAATGAATTAAAAATTATTTATTTAAACCAACATCCGATCCAGGTAATAATTCTACAGAAGGTAATATTTTGAAGTCTACACAAAATAGTAGACTAAGTTTTAAACAAAGATTTTTAAAATAATTAGTAGAAATGAAGAAGATAATGAAATTATTGAAATAGCTGAATCGGTTATTAATGAAACAGATCTAAAAGGTAAAAAAACCTTTAACTATTGAAGAAATTGAAGATAAGAAAATATTATTTACTTCTCCTTCATTAGAAAGTTTAAATAATAAGGCAGAAGATGCTTGATCTGATTCTTCTAGTTCTTCAGGAGCTACTTTAACTCCTTATAATCTTAAACCTGATATTCAAATAATAAATGAAACTACTTCTAATATTATATCTGAAACATGAAAATTAACATTAGATCAATCAATTTTAAATAAAATTGATACTATTGAAAATATAATCAAGGATAATAAAGAATTATCTTCAAATAATTTAATTACTATTTTTGCTGATATTACAACAAATTACAATCAACAAATTGATTTATATTATAATAACAATGATTGAAATTTAATACAAAATTATGAATTTAAATTAGCATTATTCGAACATAAAAAATGAATTGTTGAAAATTTCCAAAAAATATTTAATAATAAAACAGTAGAAATTGGAACACTTAAAGACGATCCACAAAAAATAATAGATTTAATAGCAGAAATAAAAACTGAATAAGTAAACAATGACCTTTAATCAAAAAAAATACTAGAAATAAATTCTAAAATTTTTCAGTTAATTTCTACTAAAGAAATTACTTTTCTTCATGAATTACATAAAAAAATTTTAATTAATAAAAAGGGTAAATTTAATTATAATTGTAATAAATGTTATAATGATTTAGATTATGGAATTATAAGAGAATTTTTATCTAAATTAGAATTCAATAAATTATATACTTTGATTCCTTATTTATCAATTAATAATAGAATAAATGAACCTTATATTATATTAAGTAGACAAATCTTAATTAGTAAGGTTAGCGATAGTAATATTTTATATAATTTTATCGATGAAAAAATTAACGAAACTATTAATTTATATAATATTGAAGAATTAAAAATTTTTAATATTGTATTTAAATATAAACAAGTTGAAATTGAATTTAATCAATATAATACATTTAATAACTAATACATTATTATCCCATTTAAGGATTTATTGATAATTGGTATTATCTATAATTTTACCCGAAAATTGTATACGTAGTTCGATTCTACTAAATTCTATGAAAATTATAAGAGAATAATTATATATTATTTATCTGAATAGATTTATAATAATAAATTTTTATTAATTATAAAATCCCTAAATTAAATATTTAATTAATGTTTAATTTAGTCTTTGTCACATTACTTTATAATTACTAATATATTTTAAAAATGAATTTTAACAAATTAACAAAAGATGATTTAATCAGAAAATTAAATGAACAAAATCTATTACATCATAAATTATTATTAAAATCTCAAGAAACACAAGAAATAAATACCAAAGATAAACTAAGTTTATTTAAAAGATTTAAAATTTGAATAAATGAAATATTTGATTTGGTTAAAATAATACAAGAATTAATGTTTAAAATCACATTAATAACCTTTGTTATTAAATTTGTTAGAAAATATAAGTGAGCTCAAAAAATAGTTAAATGAATTAGATCTATACTATTTTTTTCACTAGGTTCATCATTTATAAATACATTCGGAGTATTAGAAATTTTTATGGATTTTTGAATGTTTGTTACAACTAATCTAATTTTTATGATTGAAAAATTAAAGATTTTTATAATTATCTATTAAGCTTTTTCTATGAAGAAGAAAATGAAGAGGAAATTCCTGAACCAACAATGGAATTTTTATCAAATAATGAAATAATTGATAATATTCCACAAGAAAATAAATGAAATTGAAAAAATATTGCTATTTATTTTTCAATAATTGTTGCAGGTTGTTTCATTTTTATTCATTGAGATGAAATTAGAAATTTATTTGATAAATCTGATAAACCTGATTTTGATTCTGAAGGATTAATTACTACTGGAAAAAATCCTCCTGTTATTGATATTAAAGGAAAAACTGTTGATTTAAGTTCTCCAGAGAGTTCTAACCCAGTGGAGGTAATTGAAATAAGTACATCTTCAATAGATACTTCATCTCCAACAGGAAGTACATCTTCTATTGAAACTATTAAACCTTCACTAGCAATAAATACTTCATCAGGAAGTACATCTTCTACTGAAAATTTTATTGGTACACCATCTGAATTATTAGCAAAAACTAAATTAAGCGATAAACCTTTAACTGAAAAAATCTCTATATTAACAAACACATTTTCTAAAGATTCAATTTATAATCTATTGGTAAAACATTGAAAATCTTTTGTTGATCAAGATATTTATGAGGGAATTAATTACATTGAAAAAAATTTCCCTAAATCAGAATGAGATAAAACACCCTATTTTGATTATTTGATTAAAGATATTCAAAAAAAACATATAAATTTTATGCATTCAACATCTGAATTAAATGTTGCAAAAAAGATTACACCTGATGATTTTTTAATAAGAAATAAAATAGCTCAAGAGACTGAAAATTGACTAAGAGAAATAGAAAAACGAATAGATAAATTAGACTAATAATATAAATAAAATTTAATAATTATTTTTATATTAAATATCCCTTTAATTATCATCCTTTAATGAAATGAGTATAAACTCATCACATTATTACACAATTTAACCACACCCATTTGTATTTGTTTAATCCTTCACCCATAATAAGAATAACTATGCTAAATACCCCCCACTACTACCCCTTTCCCCTAACCCATTTAAACAATGTGATTTATTGAATATACAAACCCACAAGTTTAGTTACCTTTCTCATCACCACCCCCTCTTCCACACATCTCCTTTCTCGATTTATTCTTTGAAGATTTCCAATTGTTGAATAATCAGAACCTATATATTTAATTTTTAATAAAATATACATATGATTATTTTCTTCAAATTCTGGATATACTTTATTTCAGAAAATATTAAATTTATTATTAAACAAATCTCTTGAAAATAAATTATCTATTGAAAATTCCATTGTTTTTCAAGAATTTAATCTTTTAGTCTTTCTTAATTTAATAATATTTTTGAAAGGTATAACAGCTAATTGAAAATAAATAGAATTTTCAGAAAATATTAATAATATTATTAATAAGATTATAATCGCATAAATTAATTTATTTGATTTTATAATCGCATTTTTTAATAATTTCTGTAGTAGTTCTTATTAATGTATTATTTTCAAAAGTAAATTTATTATTTTCTAAAGATCTAATAAAATTATTTTCATTTATTATATGATCTGAATATTCAAATAAAAAATCTCCTTCTTTAAATATTTTTACATTATTTATTCTATCAAATTGTCTAATTAAAGCTATATTTGTCATATTTATTTGTGAAACTATTATGTTATCAATTTTTATTATTAATTTTCCATATTCTAATGGATTAATAGTAATTGGTAACTTATAATGTTTATAATTTTGACAATTTAGGTTGAACATTTATTTGTATATTTTTATATTTTCTAAAATTAGTACTAATTTAAATTTATTAAATTAATAACGATAGACATAAATTTAATGTCTTTATATTTTATTTATTTGAATTTAATTATTCAAATTTATTTTATTTGTAAAACAAATATTTGTAGTCTCTTTTATTTTTTATTTTTAAAAATAAATAGGTAAATTTATTTTAAATTAATATAAATGTTTATTTTAGCAAAAGAATGAAGAATATTGAAATGAATACTATATTTTTTATAAAATATTAATTTATTCTGACAGGGGATATATAGTTTATAAATTAAATTTTCTATTATAAATTCTTAATTTAAGTTTCTTCATTTAATAATTTTTCTAATTAATATGTTAATTAATAGAACCATTACAACAAATATTATTAATCAATAAATAAAATTTAGATTAATAATATTTTCTAGACAAGAAAAGATAAGAAATCTATTTTCTGTATGATATGATGGCAAAGTATCTGGTTGACTAAATCTATTTTCATATAATGGTTCTAATCTTTCATAGTTGATCCAATCAACTTGATTATACACCCTAGAAGGTTAAACAGGTTGTATATAATCAAGTGTTTGTAATTCAATATCTTGAGTACCTCGTTCTAAAACGTTCATTGGAGATCTGCTAATTTTTTTAATTGTTTTAATTATAATGTAAGTACCTAATGTTGCACCAGCTATACCAAAAATACTTACTGCTAATATTATTTCAGTTGTTTGTGACATTTTTTATTTTTAAAAATTTTTATCTAAAATTAGTATTAAATTTAATGAAATAAATTTAATAGCGAAAGACATAATGTCTTTATTCTCTTTTGGATTCAAAAAAAAAAATCTATATTTAAAATATTGTTTTATCATTAAAGTAAGAGAATTATATTTACAACAATTAATACAATGGTAAATGAACAATTTGTTAAATCAAATATTTTATATATTTATATGATTTATTAATTGATTATAAATTAAAATTTAATTAATTTATAATACTTTTATGATTTTTATATAATTTAAAATTATCTATTTTAAAAACTTTAATAGGCCTTATAAGGATTTATTGATAATTGGTATTATCTATAATTTTCGTGACAAAATTATATTTGAAGTTCAATTCTTCTAAATTCTATAAATAGAAAATTAGTTTATAATACTTAAATATACTTGTTCTAATGGTTGTGTATTTAATAAATTTATAGGTACAAAAGCTTATAAAATTGATTCAAATAAAATTATAAAGAAATAATTTTACTTATATATATATTTATCCCTTTAACATCTTTAGCTAAATTGGAAATAGTGTTTGTGTTCGAAGCAAGTGGATATTGGTTCAAATCCAATAAGATGTTTAAAAACCAAATTAAATAATTTTTATTGAAATAAAATTATATTTTAGAATACTTTAAATAATTTTATTGAAGTAAATTTATTGACAACTTTATACATAACTTTATAAACTTAGTTTATAAAGTTAAAAAATTTTATATAAATAAAAGTAATGATGTTTATTAGTATCATGATTCTTATAGTGGCAATGTCCCTACCATCGATAAATAGAAATATTTCATCAAATTTATTTTTAAGAATATCTTCTCTATTATTACTTTATACTGGAGCATTAATTTTTAATGCTTTTTATATTCAGTCAATTGGATCAGGTATAGGTATTTATAGTGGTTTATTTCAAATTACTTTATTTACACAGTTATTTGATATAGTTATAGTATTAACAGGTTCTGTAATATTAATAGCTTGACCTTTAAAAAATTTTAAATTTATAGATAATAATTTAAATGAAGAATATCCTAATATATTATCAATAAATAATTATAGAAAAAAATATTCAATAATAGTATTAATATCAACATTAGGTTCTTTATTATTAGTATCTTCTTCTAATTTAATAACTTTATATTTAAGTTTAGAATTACAATCTTTTGGAGTTTATATTTTAGCTTCTTTATATAGACATTCAGAATTAGCAATATCTGCAGGATTAAAATATTTTTTATTAGGGAGTTTAGCTTCTTGTATAATATTATTAGGTTGTGGGTTAATATATACTTTCACAGGATTAACTAATTTAGAATCTATTTATAGTTTAATATCTGTAGTTGATAATAATAATAATATATTATTAGGTTTTAATTTAGGTTTAATATTAATCTTTATAGGGTTATTATTTAAAATAGCAGCAGCACCTTTACATAATTGAGCACCTGATGTATACGCAGATAGTGCTACAATTATAACTACATGATTAACTATAATGCCTAAAATTTCTATATTATTAATATTATTTGAAATAGAAACTCAAATTAGTTTAATAGAAAATATTAATTTAATATTAGAATTAAATCCTTTAAATAAAGTAATAAATAGTATTACTTTAAATTTTAATAATAGTTATTTATGAAATAATAATTTAATATTAATAAGTTCATTATTCTCATTATTAATAGGAACAATATTAGGATTAGCTCAATCTAAAATAAAAAGATTATTGGCTTATAGTACTATTTCACATGTAGGATTTATTTTATTAGCTTTAGCTATTAATTCTGAACAATCTATAGAAGCTTTAATGTTTTATATAATACAATACACTATCACTAATTTAAATACTTTTTTAATAATAATATTATTTGGATATATAATAAAAAATTCATTTAAAGATTTAATACAAAGTATAATGGTTGAAGATGAAACAGGAACAGAGAACGATATTAATTACATATCAGAATTAAAGGGTCAATTTTTCTTAAATCCTGTTTTATCAATAACTTTAACAATTTGTTTATTTAGTATGGCTGGTATACCTCCTTTAATAGGATTTTTTTCTAAACAGTTTATATTATATTCAGCAATTCAAAATGGATATTATTTTATGTCTATTATAGCTATAATTGTAAGTATTATAAGTGCTTCATATTATTTAAAACTAATAAAAATTTTATTTACAGAAGAAGAAAATATATCAAAATATAGCGATAAAGAATTAAAATTAATAAATAATTTAAATTCTAATTCTGAAATAGAAATAAGTAGTACTAATAGTTTTATTATATCTACTTTAACATTATCTATTTTATTATTTATTCTTAAACCATCGATTTTATTAAATAGTACAACAATACTTTCTTTATTTTTATTTAAATTTTAATGAATAATTTATTAATGTTATTTATTATTGTTCCTATTTTAGCTTTTGTTTTATTATTCTTAAATTTTTTATTTTCAGTTCATAAACCTGACGAATCAAAAATATCAGCTTATGAATGTGGCTATTCAGCTATTAGAAAACAAAATAGAACAGATTTCCAAATTCAATTTTATGTAGTAGCTATGTTATTTTTAATTTTTGATTTAGAAATATTATTATTATTCCCTATAGCTGTTACTCTGTATAAAGTTAGTACTTTTGGATTTAGTGTAGCTTTAATTTTCTTTATAGTATTAACTATAGGATTTATCTTAGAAATTGGTTCTGGAGCTATTTCTATCGCTAATACTACACAAACTAATTATAAAAAATAATTAATTTGTATATAATATAAGTATTTAATCAGTTAGATTATTTTATTATTTTATTTTAATTTACCCCATTATAAAATATAAAAATTTTATTTATATATCTCTATTTTTATTTTTATTTTTTGTTTTTATTTATTTATATTGAGATTTAAAAAATAAATTAAATTATAATTTAAAAGGATATTAAGACTAAGGGGGAATCTGATAATTGGTAATCAGTTGTATTTGCATTACAAATATGATAGTTCGAGTCTATCTTTCTCCAAATATTTTTAATTATAAAAATTTATAATACTATTTTTATAAATATATATTTTCATAATAAAAACAAAAAATAAAATTTGTTTTATAAAAATTTTTTGTTTATAAGCCTCGATTGCTTAGTGGTCAAAGCGCTATTCTGAAGATATAGAAATGTGAGTTCAATTCTCTCTCGAGGCAATAATATAAATTAATTTTATTATAATTGAAGAAATTCTAAAGCCAGAATAGTTTAATTGGTAAAATGAATTCCTTGTAAGACTTTGATATTGGTTCAAATCCAGTTTTTGGCAATATTAATTATTTATTGATTTAATATTTTATATTATTTACATTCACAAAATTTAACAAATAAATATAAGTTAAATATGAGTTGTAGTTTAATTTGGAAAAACATCATTTTTTGGTAATGAATAATATCAGTTCAAATCTGGTCAACTCAGTAAGTTATAATTTATTAATAATTTTTTTTTTTTTTATAATCAATTATTAGTACTTATATAATTTATTTAGCCGCAAATTATATAATCTATATAATGGTTAATAAGAAAGCAGAACTTGAGTGGTTGAGTGTCTCCCTTTTAAGGAGAAAGTCCTGGTTCAAGTCCAGGTGTTTTCAATCTAAAATATATTTATTTAAATTAGTATTTTATCTAACAAAAACAAAACAAAAATTTTTTGTTTTGTTTTTTAATATAATAAGGGCAGGTGATCCGATTGGTAATGGTGATTCTCTGTAAAAGAATTGGTTAGCACCGTAAAAGGTTCGATTCCTTTACTGCTCATTTTAACAATATAATTTATATTTTAATGGTAGATGACAAATTGGTCAGTCGCTCTTTTTGGGTAGGAGACATACAGCATGTTCGAATCGTGCCTACCATACTCTTAGTTAAATTTTTTGTATAATCTATAATTATTAAATGTTTAAATTTTATCTTTAATATTTATTTAAATATTTATCTCTAAAGATGAAGACTATAAATAAAAATCATTAATAGAAAAAATTGTTTAATTAAAACAAATTTAACATAATTTTGGTGTTATGGCAGAGAGGTTATTGCGGAGTACTGTTAATACTTTTTTCATAGGTTCGATTCCTATTAACGCCTTATATATATTATTTATTAATGTTATATTAAAATTAATATAATTAAATTATAAAATTTATAATATAATGTAAATTAGACTGAATCTTTACATAATAAAGTAATATATATATAATTAATAAACATAAAAGAGTTAGAATTAAGCGAACATGTTGAAATTGGTAAACAATCTCTTCTTAAGCAGGAGTGGAAGTAATTCCTTAAGAGTTCAAGTCTCTTTGTTCGTATACGTTTTACAACAATAGTGTTCAATATATATAATATAATAATTTTGTTTTATTTTTATATTTAGACAGTTTAGTGTAACGGTTTGCACGCTAATTTCATTAGTTAGTAGAAAGGTTCGATTCCCCTTCTGTCTTTATTAATATTAATTTATTAAATTAATAGAATCTTCATTAAATATCTTAACTTTATATTATATTAAATCTATTACTAAAAACAACACAATTTAAATTATAATAAGGTCTTTTAGTATAATGGTCTTACAGCAACCCTTCAAGTCGCTAATGTCAGTTCGAATCTGGTAAAGACTAAAATTTTATATAGTTTAGAGACTTTTAAGTTTAAGTTTAAGTTTTTGTTTTTGTTTAAGTTTAAGTTTAAGTTTAAGTTTAAGTTTTTGTTTAAGTTTTTGTTTTTGTTTTTGTTTTTTTGTTTTTGTTTTTTTATAAATTAAACAAAAAATATTTAATTGATTTAGAATAAAAATATATTTATTCTAAATTTAAATATATAAAAAAATTTCTAACCTTTTATTTTAATTGTTATTATATTAATAACTAATTTTATAAATAGTTTTACATATTACTTCTAATAAAAATAAATAAAGTGTTACAACATTTAATAATAAATTCTCCATTAGAACAATTTGAAATAATTAGTTTAATAAGTATATTAGCACCTATCTTCGGTTATATTAATATAACTTTAAGTAATTTAAGTTTATATTCTATTATAATATTACTTATAATTTTAAGTTTACATGTACTAAGTAATAATGAAAATAAAATTTTACCTTCAAAATGAAGTATAGCAATAGAAAGTATATTTACAACAATTAATACAATGGTAAGAGAACAATTAGGTAAAGAAATTTATTTACCATTTATTTATTCATTATTTTTCTTTATATTAATTAGTAATTTAATAGGTAATATACCTTATTCATATACAATAACAACTTCTGTTATAGTAACTATTGGATTATCTATAACTATTTTAATAGGTGTAACTATACTGGGATTATATCTTCATAAATTACATTTTTTTTCATTTTTTATTCCCTCTGGTACTCCTTTAGCTTTAGTACCTTTATTAGTTTTAATTGAAACTGTGTCTTATTTAGCTAGAGCTTTATCTTTAGGTATAAGATTATTTGCTAATATGGTAGCTGGACATTCTTTATTAAAAATATTATCTACTTTTTTATATCAAATGTTTAATAGTAGTTTTATTATAGCTATATTTACTTTAATTCCATTTACTTTTTTCTTAGGACTATGTGGATTAGAAGTAGCTGTATCAATTATCCAAGCTTATGTATTTGTATTATTAGTAATATCTTATATTAAAGATGCTATTTACTTACACTAATTTAATAATAAATGAAGATAATTAAATTAATGTATCAATTAATTAAATCTTCTTTAAAAGAAGAAGATAATATAAACTAATGTTTTTATAATAATTTCCCTTTTTTCATTAATTCAGTTTTTCATATAATTACTATTAAAATAAAAATTTAATAGACCATTAGATATTATTAAAAATTTTATTTTATAATATATTTAAGGAATAGTTTACATTGGAAAGTTAAAACGATTGCTAATTGTTCGGGTTATTCCCTTAGGTGTTCGAATCACCTCTATTCCGTTTAAATTTTATATAAGTGTGTGTTTTTTAAACTAATCACAACATAGAGGAGTAAATATGAAAAGTGAAGATAATTGC